AGGTCGAAACAATAGAGGAATTATAACAAGTCAACACCGAGGAGGTGGACACAAAAGACTTTATCGAAAAATTGATTTTCAACGAAATAAAAAATATATAACTGGAAAAATTAAAACGATAGAGTATGACCCAAATCGTAATGCATATATTTGTCTAATTAATTATGAAGATGGTGAAAAAAGATATATTTTATATCCACGTGGCATTAAATTAGATGACACAATTATTTCGAGTGAAGAAGCACCTATTTTAATTGGAAATACCCTACCTTTGAGTGCGGTTTGAATTATATATTTACGTCGTCGGAAATAACCGACTAAGAAATAAACTTATAAATCTATCACTAATCCAAGAAATTGGAACGACCTTTAAAGGAAACTAAAAAGGAAAAATAGCAAGTGAAAAAGTTTTCATATATAAACTATATAAAAACTTCAAAGATATTATAATATGGAAAATTTTTTAAAGTATTAAAGTAATATATAAAATAGGAAACAATTTTATTCAAGCAAATTTACAATAATAAAAATTACTTTTATTTTGATTTGTAGGTCAAAGACAAATTCAAAAAAAAAAAAAGAAACTAATTATACTTCCTAAGTTATATAAAATATTTAAACGTAAATAAATAAAGTCATCCTTTCTGATGCTAAATGAATATCATAAGCCAGATGATGGAAAAACCCAAGGACGAAAAAATTTGAAATTTTGAAAACGTCTAGAAAGCTGTATGCTTTGAAAAAAGCTTGTACAGTTTGGGAAGAGATTTTAATATAAAAAATTTAAAATCTACTTCAACCAATATGCCATTAGGTACTGCTATTCACAATATTGAAATAACACCTGGAAAAGGTGGACAATTAGTAAGAGCAGCTGGAACTGTAGCAAAAATTATTGCAAAAGAAGGACAGTTAGTTACACTACGCTTACCTTCAGGAGAAATTAGATTAATTTCTCAAAAATGTTTAGCAACAATAGGACAAATTGGAAATATTGATGTAAATAATTTAAGAATAGGTAAAGCAGGGTCTAAACGTTGGTTAGGTAAACGCCCAAAAGTTAGAGGAGTAGTTATGAATCCTATAGATCACCCTCACGGTGGTGGAGAAGGTAGAGCACCTATTGGTAGAAAAAAACCATTAACTCCTTGGGGTCATCCTGCACTTGGAAAAAGAAGTAGAAAAAATAATAAATATAGCGATACTCTTATTCTTCGTCGTCGTAAAAATAGCTAAGCTAAAAAAAAGAAAGAAAAATAAAGGATAGTTGGCAATGACACGTTCAATAAAAAAAGGTCCTTTTGTAGCTGATCATTTATTAAAAAAAATAGAAAATCTTAACTTAAAAAAAGAAAAAAAAATAATAATAACATGGTCTCGAGCATCTACAATTGTACCTACAATGATTGGTCATACAATAGCTGTTCATAATGGACAAGAACATTTACCAATTTATATAACAGATCGTATGGTTGGTCACAAATTAGGAGAATTCGCTCCTACTCGAACTTTTCGAGGACATGCAAAAAATGATAAAAAATCCCGTCGTTAATTAGGAGATAATTTTTAATGCAAACTAATACTTCTAATAAAAAAATCCGTGCTGTTGCTAAACATATACATATGTCTCCACATAAAGTACGAAGAGTAGTTAATCAAATTCGTGGTCGGTCCTATGAACAAGCACTTATGATATTAGAATTTATGCCATATCGAGCATGCAATCCTATATTACAATTACTTTCATCTGCAGCTGCAAATGCTAATCATAATTTTGGATTAAGTAAAACAAACTTATTCATAAGTGAAATTCAAGTAGATAAAGGAACTTTTTTTAAAAGATTTCAACCAAGAGCTCAAGGACGTGGCTATCCTATACACAAACCTACTTGTCATATAACTATTGTACTGAATATTATTCCTAAATAAAAAAAATTGAAAAAAATTTGTTAATATAATTTGAAAAAAAATATATATATATGGGACAAAAAATAAACCCACTTGGTTTTAGACTTGGTATAACACAAAATCACCGCTCGTATTGGTTTGCAAAACCAAAAAAATATTCTAAAGTTTTTGAAGAAGATAAAAAAATACGTGACTGTATTGAATTGTATGTACAAAAACATATAAAAAATTCGTCAAATTATGGAGGAATTGCTCGTGTTGAAATTAAAAGAAAAACAGATTTAATTCAAGTTGAAATATATACAGGATTTCCTGCTTTATTAGTAGAAAGTAGAGGTCAAGGAATTGAACAATTAAAATTAAATGTACAAAATATATTATCTTCAGGAGATAGAAGACTCCGAATGACTTTAATCGAAATTGCTAAACCCTACGGAGAACCAAATATTCTTGCAGAATACATTGCTTTACAATTAGAAAGTAGGGTTGCTTTTAGACGAACAATGAAAAAAGCCATTGAATTAGCAAAAAAAGGAAATATAAAAGGAATTAAAATACAAATAGCAGGTAGACTTAATGGTGCTGAAATTGCTCGTGTTGAATGGGCACGAGAAGGTAGAGTTCCTTTACAAACAATAAGAGCACGAATTAATTATTGCTATTACGCAGCTCAAACAATTTACGGAGTATTAGGAATCAAAGTTTGGATATTTCAAGATGAAGAATAATTATTTTTTCAATCAAATCACTTTAATTATAAATTTAACATAAAAAAAATTGCTATGCTTAGTGTGTGACTCGTTTATTTCAAAATGTTATTTAAAAAAACAAAATTGAAACTCTAGTTTATACTAGAAAAAAATTTATGATTTTATATTAGAAAATATAAAAAACTTTCCACAAATTTTCTTGTGAAGCGAAAAAAAAAAACTAATCCATAAAAATTGTAGGGTTTTTCTTATAGTATTAAAACGCAAAAAAATAAGAGCTTTATTTTAATCAAAACTAAGAAAATTAAAAATAAAAAAAAGCTTAATTATAGAAAAAAAACCTAAACAAAATGTATAAAATCATAAAAACGAAGGAATCTATAAATAATCAAAACTTTTTTGTATTTTTATTTATCAGATAGGATGGCGAAAAAAACCAAAAATAAATTTGAATTTTATTACAAATAAAAAATTATTAAAGAGTCAATATTCGCCCGTGAATTTTTTATATTTTATATAATTTTATTCATGAGGAGCCGGATGAATCAAAATTTCATGTCCGGTTTTGAAGTAGCGAGTAAATCGACTATAACCCTAAAAGAACAAAATTTCGTAAACAACATAGAGGAAATTTAAAAGGAATATCTACTCGAGGTAATGTTATATGTTTTGGCAAATTTGCCCTTCAAGCACTCGAGCCCTCTTGGATAACATCTCGACAAATAGAAGCAGGTCGCAGAGCTATAACTCGTTACGCTCGTCGAGGTGGTAAATTATGGATTCGTATATTTCCTGATAAACCAATAACTATTCGACCTGCAGAAACACGAATGGGATCCGGTAAAGGATCTCCAGAATATTGGGTAGCTGTAGTTAAACCTGGAAAAATACTTTATGAAATTAGTGGTGTATCTGAAAATATTGCTAGAGCTGCAATGAAAATAGCAGCATACAAAATGCCGATACGTACTCAATTTATTACAACATCTAGTTTAAATAAAAAACAAGAAATATAAAAAAATTACTAATTACTTAATTATATAAAATTTAAACATTAAAAATGGCCCTCCCTAATCCATCTATTTTAGGGGGGGATTAAAAAAAAAAAAAAATGATTCAACCTCAAACTTATTTAAATGTTGCAGATAATAGTGGAGCTCGAAAACTAATGTGCATTCGAGTTATAGGAACGAGTAATCGGAAATATGCAAATATTGGTGATATTATTATTGCTGTTGTTAAAGAAGCAGTGCCAAATATGCCTATTAAGAAATCCGAAATTGTAAGAGCTGTAATTGTACGTACGTGTAAAGAATTTAAGCGAAATAATGGATCCATAATAAAATTTGATGATAATGCAGCAGTTGTTATTAATCAAGAAGGAAATCCAAAAGGAACTCGAGTTTTTGGTCCAATTGCTAGAGAATTAAGAGAATCTAATTTTACTAAAATAGTTTCGTTAGCTCCGGAAGTTTTATAAAAAAATATTTATTTATCAAAATAAATAAAAAACTTATAAAAATATTTATTTTATATTTTTCAATTAATTTAAGGAGTATTTATGGGGAATGATACAATTGCGAATATGATAACCTCAATAAGAAATGCAAATTTAGGGAAAATAAAAACAGTTCAAGTACCTGCTACTAATATAACTAGAAATATTGCAAAAATTCTTTTTCAAGAAGGTTTTATAGATAACTTTATTGATAATAAACAAAATACTAAAGATATTTTGATTTTAAATCTAAAATATCAAGGAAAAAAAAAAAAATCTTATATAACAACTTTAAGACGAATTAGTAAACCAGGATTAAGAATATATTCTAATCATAAAGAAATTCCAAAAGTTTTAGGTGGAATGGGGATTGTAATTCTTTCTACGTCACGAGGAATTATGACAGATCGAGAAGCTCGACAAAAAAAAATTGGTGGCGAACTTTTATGTTATGTATGGTAATTTTTTATAAAAAATATTAAAAAAAATAATTACTTACTATCGTTTTTATTAATGTTGGTTTATTAAAAAGGAGATTCTTCTTTTAATGGAGAAACAAAAATTAATTGATATGGAAGGTGTTGTTACAGAGTCACTCCCTAATGCAACATTTCGAGTTTATTTAGACAATGGATGTGTAGTATTAACACATATATCAGGAAAAATCCGACGAAATTATATTCGAATATTACCCGGAGATAGAGTAAAAGTCGAATTAAGTCCTTATGATTTAACTAAAGGTCGTATAACTTATAGACTTCGTGCAAAATCTTCAAATAATTAAAAAATAAAAGAAAAAAATTAGAGATTAAATATTTATGAAAATCCGCGCTTCTGTTCGTAAAATTTGTGAAAATTGTCGATTAATTCGACGTCGAAGACGAATTATGGTAGTTTGTTCTAATCCAAAACACAAACAAAGACAAGGTTAAAAAAGTTTAAATAAAAAAACATATAAAATATATACATATAGTAAATTATGCCAAAATCTGTAAAAAAAATTAATTTACGTAAAGGAAAACGTAGGTTACCTAAAGGAGTTATTCACATTCAAGCTAGCTTTAACAATACAATTGTTACTGTTACAGATATTAGAGGGCAAGTCGTTTCATGGTCTTCTGCTGGTGCCTGCGGATTTAAAGGTACAAAAAAAAGTACCCCATTTGCCGCTCAAACCGCTGCAGAAAATGCGATTCGGATATTAATTGATCAAGGTATGAAACAAGCAGAAGTTATGATTAGTGGTCCAGGACCAGGCAGAGATACAGCATTACGAGCAATTCGTCGGAGTGGTATAATACTTAGTTTTGTACGTGACGTAACTCCCATGCCTCATAATGGATGTAGACCACCTAGAAAAAGACGTGTATAAATAAAAAAACTATTTTAAAAAAAAATATTAATATGATTCAAGATGAAATAAAAGTTTCTACTCAAACATTACAGTGGAAGTGTATTGAATCTAAAACAGAAAGTAAACGTCTTCTTTATAGTCGTTTCGCTATTTCACCTTTTAGAAAAGGTCAAGCCAATACAGTTGGAATAGCTATGCGTAGAGCGTTACTTAATGAAATTGAAGGAGCTTCTATTACATACGCTAAAATAAAAAAAGTAAAACATGAATATTCAACAATAATAGGTTTACAAGAATCTATTCATGATATATTAATTAATTTAAAAGAAATTGTTTTAAAAAGTGAATCTTTTGAACCTCAAAAAGCATATATTTCAGTTTTAGGACCTAAAAAAATAACTGCTCAAGATATTAAAGGACCTTCTTGTATTAAGATTATCGATAACAGTCAATATATAGCAACTTTAAACAAAGATATTTTATTAGAAATTGAATTAAATATTGAAAAAGATCGTGGATATCGTATTGAAAACTTACAGAAATATCAAGAAGGTTTATTTCCAGTAGATGCTGTTTTTATGCCAATACGAAATGCAAATTATAGTGTTCACTCATTTGAAAGTGAGAAAAAAATTAAAGAAATACTTTTTCTTGAAATCTGGACTGATGGAAGTTTGACCCCAAAAGAAGCTCTTTATGAAGCTTCTCGAAATTTAATTGATTTATTTATTCCTTTAATTAATTCAGAAAAAAAAGAAAAAAATTTTGGAATAGAAAAAACAAATGAATCAAACATGTCGTATTTTCCTTTTCAATCTGTATCATTGGATATTGAAAAAATGACTAAAGATGTTGCTTTTAAACATATATTTATTGATCAACTTGAATTACCCGCCAGAGCATATAATTGTCTTAAAAAAGTCAATGTGCATACAATAGCAGATTTATTACACTATAGTGAAGATGATTTAATTAAAATTAAAAATTTTGGAAAAAAATCAGTAGAACAAGTTTTGGAAGCATTAAAAAAACGTTTTTCAATCCAATTACCTAAAAATAAAAATTATCTTAATTAAGATAATTTTTATTTTTAGGTAATTGGATTGAAAAACGTTTTATAAAACTAGAAATAAGATTTGAAATTTTTTACTATTTCAAATCTTATTTCTAGTTTTATAAAAAAAACATAGTTTAAAACAAACCTAAAGTCAAAGATTTATCAATAGGTAAAGCAGCTCCAATTCCTAACCAAAGAGCTACAACAGTACCTATTAAAAATACTGTAGTAGCTACTGGACGACGAAAAGGATTCTGAAATTTATTAACATTTTCTAAAAAAGGAACTGTTAATAATCCTGCAGGTACAGCAGCCATTAAAAGTACACCTAAAAGTTTATTAGGTACCGTACGAAGTATTTGAAAAACTGGAAAAAAATACCATTCTGGTAAAATTTCTAAAGGAGTTGCAAAAGGATTAGCAGGTTCACCAATCATTGAAGGTTCTAAAACAGCTAAACCAACAGTACACGCAATAGTACCTAAAATAACTACTGGAAAAATATATAAAAGATCGTTCGGCCAAGCAGGCTCACCATAATAATTATGTCCCATACCTTTTGCTAATTTAGCTCGTAATATAGGATCACTTAAATCAGGTTTTTTTGTTATTAAGATAGATTAAAAAAATCCCCCCAAAGAATCGGACATGATAATTTAATATCATCCGGCTCCAACATTAATGAAATTTTTTAATAAAAAAAAACTTTATGTTCATAATTCAAGTTTCATTTTTGATTTTTTTGAATTGTCTTTATTTTTTTATATAAAAATTTACCTTATTAATAATTTTGTTTTTTTTTTCATTAGATCTTTTTTTTACCCCGATAGTAAAAAAAAAAACACAACAGAAATGAATGTATTTTTAATACTATATTTTTTATATATTTGAAATATTCCAAAGAATTTTTTGGATTTAACGAAGTCTTTAATATTCAAAAATAATCATAGAAAAAAAATTTTAAATGAAAAAACATTATAACCCAAGTTTTTACTAAAAAAATAATTGGGATAAAAATACATAATCTTATTAAATTTTATGTAACAGATATTAAGTCATTTCTGTATAACTAAAATTATTATTAAATAAAGTCACACACTCCCATAATCCATTTTCCTTTTTAAAATATCTATTCAAAAAATTTTTTTTAGCATTTCTCTAAAAAAAACTTTCAAATAGAAAAAAAATCCATAAAATATGGCAATTAAATTGATATTTAAACTTTTTTATTTTGTAATAAATTTACGTTATTTATAACGGACCTGAAATACCTTGTTTACGAATCATTAAAAAGTGCATTAACATAAATATTGCAGTTAAAAGAGGCAATACAAAAGTATGTAAACTGTAAAATCGAGTTAACGTTGATTGACCAACACTTACACTTCCGCGTAATAACTCAACTAAAGGAGATCCAATTATTGGAATTGCTTCTGGTACACCAGTTACAATTTTAACTGCCCAATAACCAATTTGATCCCACGGTAAAGAATAACCTGTAACACCAAAAGATACAGTTAAAACTGCTAAAATAACACCAGTAACCCAAGTTAATTCCCGAGGTTTTTTAAAACCTCCTGTCAAATAAACACGAAAAATATGCAAAATCATCATTAAAACCATCATACTTGCTGACCAGCGATGAACTGAGCGAATAAGCCATCCAAAATTAACTTCAGTCATAATGTATTGAACAGATGAAAAAGCTTCAGTTACAGTAGGACGATAATAAAAAGTCATAGCAAAACCAGTAGCTACTTGAACTAAAAAGCAAGTTAAAGTAATCCCTCCTAAACAATAAAAAATATTAACATGAGGAGGAACATATTTACTTGTTATATCATCTGCAATCGCTTGAATCTCAAGACGCTCTTCAAACCAATCGTATACTTTATTGAGATAGGTTACTAAAGTTCCCCCTCGAAAAACCGTAAATGATTATTTATAATCTTACAGCTTGAACAAAAAAATTGATATTTTTGTTTTTATCTCAAGTTTATATATATGTTTTTTTTTGAGGAATCTTTTTATTTTTTATTTTCTTGTTTAAATCTTAATAATTAGTATTAAACCGTAGATTTTTATTAAACTCCGATGACTAAAAAAAGATACAATGAGTGAAAATCTTTTTTTTTCATTTTTTTTATATTTTAATACATTTTATTAATACATATAATTTCTTTTTTTATGTTGATAACGAAGTATAGCTAATAAATTTATATAAATTAATCATAGTTTCATTTTTTTTATTTTTTGTGCTTTAAATGCTAACAAATTTGTCAACATTTAACAAAATAAAAATTTTCTTTAATATTTAAAATATCAGTAACAAGTTATTTTGTATTATAAATATAGATTTATTTACACAAGACGCACACCCATATTCAAAAATCCTTGAATTTAATAATTACACAATTAAACTACCTAAAATAAAAAAATGAATTGCTGCTATTTTAGCAGCAATTCATTTTTTTATTTTTTATTTATTACCAGCTAACTGAAACGCCATCTAACAAAACAGAGGAATTATAAAGTTCTAAAATAACAACTAAAAAAACTGCAAAAAGAGCCATCATAATACCCATAAGAGGAGTAGTGCCCCAACCAGGAGCCACTTTACCGTACTCTGAATTTAATGGTTTTAATATATCACCTATACCACTTTTTTTTCCTTTTGTTTTAGGAGTGTCATCAATTATTTGTGTAGCCATAAAACTTATCAGATTAGTTGAGATTTATTAACTTTTTGTACTATTATATTAAAAAATATACATTAAAAATATACCATTATTTTGGAACTACCTAACAATGGAAACTGCAACTTTTGTCGCTATCTTCATATCTTGTTTACTTATAAGCTTTACTGGTTATGCTCTTTATACCGCATTTGGACAACCTTCTAATGAACTTAGAGATCCATTTGAAGAACATGAAGACTAATTGGACTAATGACTTTTTAGTTTAAAAAGTCATTAGTCCAAAATTAGTAATTTAAGATTAACGTTTTATTTTTTTCCTTTACTTGGTACTTTAGGTGGTTCTCTAAAAAAAATAGCAAAAAAAATGATTCCTAAAGTACCTACCAACAAAAATGTATAAACTAATGCTTCCATATATTTGTATATTAGGTAAATAATTTGCAGATAACTTTCGTACTAATTAAATAATATTCTTAGTAAAAAAAAAACTATACTAAAAATTTTATCTATTTAAAAGATATAAAATATATTTTATATTACTTGTCTTTTTGTTGTTGGATCTCCTAATTTCTGAAACGCTCCAAATTCCACTTGAGCATCTAAATCAGGATCAATTCCTGCAAAAACATCTCTAAATAATGTTCTAGCACCATGCCAAATATGACCAAAGAAAAAAAGAAGAGCAAATGTAGCATGACCAAAAGTAAACCAACCTCTTGGACTACTTCGAAAAACACCATCCGATTTTAAAGTAGCACGATCAAATTCAAAAATTTCACCTAATTGAGCACGTCTAGCATATTTTTTTACTGTTGCAGGGTCACTAAAACTAACCCCATCTAGTTCACCGCCATAAAATTCAACAGTTACACCTACTTGTTCAACACTATACTTTGATTCTGCTCTTCTAAATGGAACATCAGCTCTAACAATTCCTTGTTCATCTACCAAAACAACTGGAAAAGTTTCAAAAAAAGTAGGCATACGACGAACGAAAAGTTCATTACCTTCTTTATCTTTAAAAACTGCGTGACCTAACCAACCAACTGCTATACCATCTCCATTATCCATTGCTCCAGCTCTAAATAATCCTCCTTTAGCAGGATTATTACCAATATAATCATAAAACGCTAATTTTTCAGGAATTTTAGACCACGCTTCGGATAAACTTAAATTCTCTGCTTTACTAGATCGAATTCTTCGATCTATTTCTTGTTGAAAAAATCCTTGATCCCATTGGTAACGGGTAGGACCAAATAATTCAATTGGAGTTGCTGCAGAACCATACCACATAGTTCCTGCAACTACAAAAGCAGCAAAAAAAACAGCTGCAATACTACTGGATAAAACTGTTTCAACATTTCCCATACGTAATCCTTTGTATAATCTTTGAGGAGGACGAACACTAAGATGAAACAAACCAGCTAATATTCCTAAAATACCTGCAGCAATATGATGAGAAGCAATTCCTCCAGGTACAAAAGGATCAAAACCTTCAGCACCCCAAGCAGGAGCTACAGGTTGTACTTTTCCTGTTAATCCATAAGGATCAGAAATCCATATTCCAGGACCAAATAGACCAGTTACATGAAATGCTCCAAAAGCAAAACAAAGTACTCCAGAAAGAAACAAATGAATTCCAAAAATTTTAGGTAAATCTAAAGAAGGCTTACCTGTACGTTCATCACGAAACAGTTCTAAATCCCAATACACCCAATGCCAAATAGCTGCCAAAAAAAGTAATCCTGATAAAACAATATGTACTGCAGCTACTCCTTCGTAACTCCAGATACCTGCATTAGTTACAGTTTCTCCTGTAATACTCCAACCTCCCCAGGATTTTGTTATTCCTAAACGAGTCATAAAAGGTATAACAAACATGCCTTGTCTCCACATTGGATCAAGAACTGGATCAGAAGGATCAAAAACAGCTAATTCATATAAAGCCATAGAGCCTGCCCAACCAGAAACTAAAGCAGTATGCATTAAATGAACAGCGATTAAACGACCTGGATCATTTAACACAACTGTATGAACACGATACCAAGGTAAACCCATAAAAATACCCCTTTCTCAAAGAGAATTAGACACTATGTAACTTTTTTGCATTTAAAATTTATTAATTAAATAGTTCAACCCTTTTTTACTCATCCCAAAGGTAACATAATAAAACTAATATATTTTTTACCAATAAACGTAAGCACAAACAGTTTAGCATTTCTATGTTTAGGATAACAATGGAGAGATTGGTCCCATTTTTTATTTTGCTTCAAATTTTATTTATAAAATTGTATTCTATTTTATAGAAAAACTATATATAATAAGTAGAATTTCATTCTTACGTTTTTTTATTATAGAAGAGTATTTTGTTTGTGGAAGAAAAAAAATGCCTATTGGTGTTCCGAAAGTTCCTTTTCGTCTCCCAGGAGAAGAAGATGCTGTTTGGATTGACGTATAATGCGCCTTATTCAATATTTTAGTTATATGGAAAAACTCCGTCATTTTGACAAACTAAATTTTATTCACTTAAATTTAAAAAATATATCAAAAATTTAAAAGCGTGAATTTATATTAAAAAAATTAATTATAAAATTCTATGGTTAATTAAAATAAATAAAGTATTAAAACTTCTTTCAATTCTTTGATATTGATTAAATAAAGAATATTTAAAATAGTATAAATTTTAAAATTATTTGTTTATATGTACAAATAATAGTCAGATACATTTATTATGAAGTAGAACATAAACCTAATGATTTTTTATTCAAAACTAGTTTATAAATAAGAAATATTTATTGTTTAAGAAAAAATTATATATCAATAAATAAAAAACAATGTTCAATTAGCAAAATAGCAAAATTGAACTATAATTTGTAAAAAAAAGCTAATTTTTACAATAACTTAAGCTGTATGCGCTTAAAAAGCGCTTGTACAGTTTTATAAGAAAAAAATAATAAAATTATCTTAATCAATCGACTTTATCGTGAAAGATTACTTTTTTTAGGCCAACAAGTAGATGACGAAATAGCAAATCAACTTATTGGTATTATGATGTACCTTAATGGAGAAGATGAAAGTAAAGATATGTACTTATATATAAATTCTCCTGGTGGTGCTGTTTTAGCTGGAATTTCTGTTTATGATGCGATGCAATTTGTTGTACCTGATGTTCATACAATTTGTATGGGATTAGCTGCTTCAATGGGCTCTTTTATTTTAACAGGAGGAGAAATTACTAAACGTATAGCACTACCTCACGCTTTGTGCCAATGATTTTTCTATGTCTGCACCAAAAAAGGTAAAAATAGCATGACATATATATTTTTATACAAAAATAAAAAAAAAAAGTATAAATTATATTTTTTTTTTCAGTTTATTCTAGCGTTATAAACTAATTTTTTTAAATAAATTATTAATTATTCAAAAACTTTGGAATTGCTCAATTAATATTTTTTTATTTAGCAATAGAGCTATCATAATAAAAAAAGATAGTTTTAAACTATATAATATATAATTTTTATAAAATATATAAAAAAATATATATATAATTAAAATAGAGCTGTATGCAACTAAAAATGCATGTACAGTTCGTTTCATTTATTTTTTTAATAAAAAAATAGAAAATTTAATAATTATTAATAGGGTTATGATTCATCAACCTGCTAGTTCTTATTACGATGGACAAGCTGGAGAATGTATTATGGAAGCAGAAGAAGTTTTGAAACTTCGTGATTGTATTACTAAAGTTTATGTACAAAGAACTGGTAAACCTTTATGGGTAATTTCTGAAGATATGGAAAGAGATGTTTTTATGTCAGCAAAAGAAGCAAAACTTTATGGTATTGTAGACTTAGTTGCTATAGAAAACAATTCTACTTCTATTAAAAATTAGTTTTTAAACAAAAAAATTTTTATTTGTTATGGTTAGGTTTATCCAAACTAAAAAATTTTGCATATAAATTACCATGCCTACTATTCAACAATTAATTAGAAATAAAAGACAACCAATCGAAAATAGAACAAAATCACCAGCCCTTAAAGGATGCCCTCAACGTAGAGGAGTATGTACTAGAGTGTATGTGCGACTTGTTTAAATCAAAAACGTTAAAAATTTAAAGATCAAAACTGCATAAAAATTTTTATTATTTTAATAACGTAAAGATATAGTATCTATTGTTGTTTAGATCCAATTTATAGTTTCCTTTGGTGCAAATCCAATCATCTTAAGTTTAAGATAGAAAGCCATTTCTCAAAGGGTAGCGACTGATTCTCAATCCCTTAAGCGAGAAATTTAATTAAATAATTTTTGCATAATATAATATTACTTATATAACCGTAAAAGCGAAACTGAACGGTCAGCTATCCAGCAAACTTTCAAATAACATACCGTTAATTAATAAAAAAAACAATTTTGAAACTTTTGAATGTTTCATTAATAAAAAAAAGCTTAAAATCAGAAATTATACAAATAACTGATATTATAAATATATATTATATATTACAAGCTTCGGTATATAGAAAGGACCTATTCGTTGAAGGAGAAACTATAGAAACAAAGGAATGCATAATTTTTCTTAGTTAAAGGTCCTATCCCTTAATTACTAAGAAGGTATCACACCTAACAAAATTATTATTAAGGAAGGTTATAGTAGCAAACGCTTTTGGTATTTTTTTTTTATACATAAGAAAACGAAGACATTTTTTATAGCAATCTAAGAAAATAAAATAAAACTTTTTAATTATAAAAATTGTAGATTATAGTAAACAAACTGCAATAAAAAAAATATTTATTGAAAATCAATTTTTTGATATAAAAAAATACACACACACAAATTTTTGAATAATTAAAACGAGTATATACAGCAATGACTAGAGTTAAACGTGGTTATGTAGCACGAAAACGGCGTAAAAATATTCTTACGCTTACATCTGGATTTCAAGGAACTCATTCGAAACTTTTTAGAACTGCTAATCAACAAGGAATGAGAGCATTAGCATCATCTCATCGTGATAGAGGTAAACGAAAAAGAAATCTTAGACGTTTATGGATTACTCGAGTTAATGCAGCGGCAAGAGATAATGGAATTTCCTATAATAAATTAATTGAATATTTATATAAAAAAAAAATTCTTTTAAATAGAAAAATTCTAGCTCAAATAGCTATATTAGATAAATTTTGTTTTTCAACAATAATTCAAAACATTATTACAGAATAAAAAAACCTCTCCGGATAATTAAAAAAATGAATTCCGGGGAGGTTTAATAAAAAACTCTATATTAATAAATATTAATAAATTAATTTTCGTTATTTAAAAATGGTAACAAAGCTAAAACACGCGCTCGTTTAATTGCTATAGTTAATAAACGTTGTTGCTTTGAAGTCAATCTATTCATTCGTCTAGATAATATTTTTCCTTGCTCACTAACAAATCGACGAAGTAAACTTATATTTTTATAATCAATTATTTCTCCTGATCTAATGGGTGGCATACGCCTACGAGAAGATCTTTTAGATTTGTTCATAACTAAATTTTATAAACCTTTAAATTTTTATTTTTTTATTTCTTTGTGAATAGTATGTTTATTACAATAACAACAAAATTTTTTTAATTCCAATCGAATTGGTGTATTTCGACGATTTTTTTGGGTAGTATATCTAGAAATCCCCTTTTTTCTTTTTTCATCATTTTGAGCACAATTAGTACATTCTAAATTAATTGTTACTCTTATATCTTTACTTTTAGCCATAATTCTATTTGAAATTTTAGGTTTATACCACCTTTTAAAAAAATATTATTAAAATAATAAATGAGTTAACACTTAATATGAAAAGTTATTTACTTTTACATTTTTTTTACTTTAAATGTTAAAAAAATGGAAGAACTAAAGCATCTGGAAAAAAACGATTAATTTCAATTAACAATCCAGCTAAAAACCCAAACCATAATGTAGCTAAAACAGGTGCAGTAGAAAGATATGTTTTTACATCTTGCATTTTAAATTACTCCTTTTTTTTTATAACATTTGTATTTTTATATATATTATATATAGTATATACTACACATAATTATGTTAACTAGATTAATAAACAAAAAAATTTTAGTTTTAAATCAAATTTTTAATATATTTTTTCTTTTTATCTTTTCAAGAAAAAAATATATATATAGTAAGTAAAATAAGTAGGCAAAGAAAAAAAAAAAAAGTACAATACAGGTAGAGAAAAAAGGTTTAGGGATGTAGCGCAGTTTGGTAGCGCGTTTGTTTTGGGTACAAAATGTCGCAGGTTCGAATCCTGTCATCCCTACCTTCTAAGCTATTATATATTTATATATATATCTATGTATATAAATAAAAATAGAATTCAAATTAATACTAATTAATAAGCGCTTTTAGTTCAGTTCGGTAGAACGTAGGTCTCCAAAACCTAATGTCGTAGGTTCAAATCCTACAAAGCGTGCATTTTTTATTTAATAAAATAAAAACCTCCCTTTATAGGGAGGTCTTAAAAACAAAAATTAACTTTTCAATTAAAGATCTAATTGATCACCACGTCGATATTGCAAATACGCAGTTACAAATAATCCAAGTAAAGTTATAGGAATTAAACCTAAAACAATTCCAGACAACAAAGCTTCAACCATTTTTTTTTTTTTTTATTAACTCAAATAATAACTAATTTTAGTTAGTATTGTAGTTTACTATGAATCTCAAAAAAAGTTTGAGAAATACAATGAAATTTAAATAACCTTTTTGAATTATTTTTTAAATAAGTTGTATTTTATTTAACCCAATAAATAAAACTAACGCTAATGTTAAAGCACCAATTAAAAAAAGAAAATAACTAATTATTGTAAGCATAAAAAATCCTAATAACAATAAAAAAACTAAGTATAAATACCAAATTATTATATAAAATTTTCAAATAAAAATGGTTTTTTTATATATAAAGATATATATATATATAATTTTTTTTATTAATGAAAGTTCTACTTAATATAATATTAATATATATTAATATATATATATTATTTTGACAAAAATTATTTAAAATAAATTGAAAAAAACTTAAATAAATTAAGTAATATAATAAATTTTTTTTCTTAGTTTCAAGTTTCAATAATTATATAGAACAATCTATAAATATTACCTATTGTGCATTGAACTTCATTAATTCATTTTTCTATATTTATATATATAATTGTAATACATCTATTTCACTAAATTATTTTTTTTATTAATAATTTCTTGCTTTAACTTATTTAATTTTTTTGAATTTATCTTGCTGCGTAAAAAGAACATTAGCTATACTAAGTTAGTATGCTTCAAAAATACCTTTGGTATAAAAACAACAACCTAACAAGGTTCAAAAGTAATTTTTAGGAAGTTTTTAATCCTTTTATTTTTATTTTTGGGATACTTTCCCCCCTTGTTTAAAAAAAAATATACGGAGCTAACCATGTCTGGAAATACGGGAGAGCGTCCTTTTGCTGATATAATTACCAGTATTAGATATTGGGTAATCCATAGCATCACTATACCTTCTTTATTTATTGCAGGTTGGTTATTTGTCAGCACAGGGTTGGCTTATGATGTGTTCGGAAGTCCTCGTCCAAATGAATATTTCACAGAAAACCGACAAGAAGTACCACTAATAACCGGCCGTTTTAATTCGCTAGAACAAATTGATGAATTTACAAAATCCTTTTAGGAGGCATTAATGACTATAGATAGAACTTATCCAATTTTTACCGTAAGATGGTTAGCCGTTCATGGATTAGCTGTACCTACAGTTTTCTTTTTAGGTGCAATATCAGCAATGCAGTTTATTCAAAGATAAACTTTTAAAAAATTTAGAACTATGACACAACCAAATCCAAACAAACAAAGTGTAGAATTAAACCGTACTAGCCTCTATTGGGGTTTGTTACTAATATTTGTACTTGCTGTTTTATTTTCTAATTATTTTTTTAATTAAAAATTTTTTTTAAATAATTCTTTACCTTATCTGGAGAAAAAAGACTTTTTTTATTATTTGTAACTGTTTATGTTTTGAGTTATAACTATTTAATAAAATTTTGAAAAGGAGTAAATTCAATGGCCAATACTACCGGAAGGGTTCCTTTATGGCTAATCGGTACTGTAGCTGGTATCCTTGTGATCGGTTTAGTAGGTATCTTTTTTTATGGTTCATATTCTGGATTAGGATCATCTTTATAATACAAAACAAAAAAATATAATTTTTTGAATACAAAAATATTAAATCTTTACTGTTTATTTAAACTTCGAAAAAGTTTATATATTTTTTTTTAACAAATGAAAAAATGGAACATTAACCAAAATAAATGTTCCATTTTTCCATTTGTTTTTATTAAAAAGTTTTAATATTAGCTTAATTTACTATTTTTAAAGTTAAAAATTCATCTCTGCTAATTGTACTTTTTCAAATTGTTTCTTTTTAAGAACTAAAAAGATTTGTGCTAAAATAACTGATCCAAAAAATAATAAAAGACCTTGAATACGTAATGGATCTTGAAGTACTACTTCAGCATCACCTTGACCAAACCCACCTACATTTGGATTATTAGTTAAAGGTTGATCTACTTTTACAAGCTCACCTTCTGAAATAATAAGTTCTGGTCCTGCAGGCAAAATATCAACAACTTTATGACCATCTGAAATATCATCAATTGTGATTTCATACCCACCTTTTTCTTTACGAAAAATTTTACTTACTTTTCCTGTAATTGAAGCATTATAAACTGTATTATTACTTTTACTTCCATCAGGATAAATCTGTCCTCTCCCTCTATTACCACCAACATAAATTGGATATTTTAAAAAATGAGCTTCTTTGTTAGTAGCTGGATCTGGAGAAAGAATTGGAAAAACCATTTCACTATATTTTTTTCCTGGAACTGGACCTATTACTAAAATATTTTTTTTATCATTACTATAAGGTTGAAAAAAAAGATTACCAATTTTTTCTTTCATTTCAGGAGGAATTCGATCAGAAGGAGCTAATTCAAAACCTTCTGGTAAAATAAGAACTGCTCCAACATTTAAAGAACCTTTTTTACCATTAGCAAGTACTTGTTTTATTTGCATATCATAAGGAATTTTGACAACTGCCTCAAACACTGTGTTTGGTAAAACAGATTGAGGAACTTCAATATCAACCGGTTTTTTAGCTAAATGGCAATTAGCACATACAATACGTCCAGTAGCTTCTCTTGGATTTTCATAACCTTGTTGTGCATAAATAGGAAAGGCTTCTGAAATAGATGACCAAAATATTGTATTTATAATAATCATTATGGAAATTGATCGAATGGCCCATTTGATACTCAAGTTATTAAAGTTTCTGTTTTGCATAGTTAGATTATTTATTTCAAATAATTTTTAAGAATAGTTTTATTGTTTAAACTACTCAATTTTACAAGATCTGCCATTATGATAACAATAATAATAAATAAAGAAAAATTTTCTACTTTTAATATAAATTAATATTAAATAATTTTATTTAAGGTAAACAAAAAAAACCTAAAATTTTGAATTTTTTATTCATTCATAGTATGATAAGTTGCTACAATGGAAGGCGATATACGATTTAAATGACGAAAAATCAAATATTTAAAGACTGTGTCTAAAATTACTGGAAATGTTGAAACAAAACACGAAATTACATGTTTATTATGAACAAATCCAAAATGTTCTAAACAAGAACTTATTACAATTTCCCAACCATGAGGAGAATGAAATCCAATACATAAATCAGTTAATAAAAGAATAAAAAAAGCTTTCATTGTATCGCTTAAGCTATAAAACAATTCTTGAGCCCAAGAATTTAAAATAACAAGACGTTCTTTTCCTAAAATAAATAAACAACTTAAAGTAATAAACGAAATGAGATCAGTTAGTAAATGTAAAACAATTTTAATACTATCATTATTATAAATTTGAACTAATTCAATTGTTTGTTGATGAATTTCTTTAGTCAAATCTTGTAATTGTATTTTGTTTGATGAATATGTCATTACTTTATCTAACCAAAAAAGTTCTTCAATTTCTTGAAGTCTTTTTAAAGCTTTTTCTTCTTGAAATGAAGTCAAAAAAATTTGAGATTGATAAAGATTCCACCAATTTTGAATCCAGGGCTCTAAAAAACATTTTTGAAAAAAAAAAGAAACTCCTAAAGGAATAAAAAATAAACAACCAATATACTGTAAAGAAGCCAACGCTTGATATTTAGCTAACCTAAATTCTTTTAATACAAGCGAACTTGATTGATTTATTAACTCTGCTTTAAATCTAGAAAAAGTTCGTGTTATAGAACGTGGTACAAGACCTATAGATTCATAAGCTATAGCTGTTAATCTAGAACTTTTTTTTTGTAAAAAAGAAAAGTTATTTGTTTCTTTTTTATCTTTAGATAAAAAAGAAGAAAATAAATAATAACGTCTCCAAATTTCTAAATCATTTAGAGTAGCTCTAATCCAAGCTAATTTTCTGTTTATTTTTCTCTTTTTTTTTTTTTCATTAGTATTTGGTAAAATTAAATCAAATTTTGAATTTTTTTGAAAAAAAAAAGAAAAAATTTGAAAAATCTGAATTAACCACAAACTTAATTTATATTCTAAAAGACTAAAATATATTTTGAAAACAGAATTATTTAATTCTGTATCTATATAAAAAAGAATAGACTGCCAAGAACGTTTTGACGAAAAAAGCATATTTTTATATAAAAAATAATCTTTCTTTATTTTTTGTATACGTTTACTAGCTTTATATGCTTTTTCTAAAGAACAATATGGAAGAGCAAAAATGTGATGAAAAATTCGCCAATAACTAAAATTCTTCTTCATAAAAACTATTTATAATTTGCTAAAAAAACAGCATATTTTTATATTTTATAAAAAAAGACTTAATAAAAAGTTTAAATACCTTCAATAGAGACTTTTAAAAAACGAGCTAACTCAGCAGCTTTATCTTCCATTTCTCTTAATGTAAAATATTCTTCAATTCTACTTAAAGGAATATCTGGTTGACCTTTTATTTTTATATAAAGAACGCGACGAGATAAAAAACCTTCTTGAACTTCCATCCGTATTGATTGAATATCTTTAATTAAAAATTGAATAAAAATACGACGATTTTTTCCAGGAAATCCCCAACGAAAAATAGAAAATATTCCTTTTTGTTTATCAAATTTATTATAGCCACTACCGACATTCCAACAAATAGTGCACCATAAATAAAAACTAATAAATAAACCTGCAATACCATAAAAACACATTACAATTCCCTGTGGAATAAATAAAATTTGTTCAGCTGATAAAAAAGGAATTAAATCTTTTTGCAAATAACTAGAAAATCCAACAAAAAAAAACCCTAAAGCACCAAATAAAAGAATAAAAGCCCAACAAAAATTACTTATTCTTCGAGATCCTATTATAAAATCTACTCTAATATGGTCCACTTGTAAATTCATAACAAAAGAATGTCTCCTAAATTAGTTGAATAATAATAATGTTGATAAAAAAAATATTGATTATTTTTCTATTAAAAAATAATCAATATTATAATAACAATAAATTCAAAAAAAATTTTTTACTTTTCACAAAGTATTATAAAATATATATCAAAAAAAAATTGATCTATAACATATATATATTTTGTAAAAAGTAAAAAAAAATTTTAATCTCCAATTAATTTATAAAATTTCATCTTGTTCAATATATATAAATAATGAAGCCATAGTAATAGCAGGAAAAATTAATCCAACTAAAGGAACAAAAATAGAAGGTAAATAAGAAGCTGTCATAAAAAATACCTTAAAATACAATAAAAAAAAAAAAATAAATATAATATATACTATATTTTATTTAAAACTAAACTAAATAAAAATTATATCTTATTTTAATAAATAACAATAACAAAATATAAAAATTTATAAAAAATTTGAATTAAAAAAAACTACTAAAAATCTAACAAAATTATTAAAAAAAAGAATTTTGAAATTTTTTACACGGAGCAGCATTATATAATTCAAAAATTTCACTTAAAACACCTTTTAAAAGATTTCGTGGAACAATTAAATCAAGTAAACCATGATCAAATAATGATTCTGCAACTTGAAAACCATCTGGTATTTTTTGTCGTAAAGTTTGTTCAATAACTCTTTTTCCTGCAAATGCAATATAAGCTTTTGGCTCAGCAATAATAATATCCCCTAACATACCAAAACTTGCAGTAACTCCTCCTGTTGTAGGATAGGTAAGAATAGCTATATAAAGTAATCTTTTTTGGGCTTGATGAATTTGCAAAACCGAAGAAATTTTAGCCATTTGCATTAAACTTAATGTTCCTTCTTGCATGCGTGCTCCACCAGAAGAACATACTATAATTAGTGGCATTGATGCTCTAGTAGCATATTCAATAAGACGAGTAATTTTTTCACCTACTACAGATCCCATACTACCGCCCATAAATTGAAAATCCATTACTCCCAATGCAATAGGAATACCGTTTAATTGACCTATGCCTGTTTGAATTGCATCAGTTAAACCAGTTCTTTTTTGATAAAAAGCAATTCGATTTTTATAAGAATCTTCATCAGAAAATTTAAGAACATCTCGAGCAGTCATATCTTCATCCATTGGATACCAAGTCCCGCGATCAATTAAAAGTTCAATTCTTTCTGTACTACTCATTTGCAAATGATATCCGCATTCTTCGCAAATTCGTTTATTTTGTCTCAAAAATCTAACATATAACATATTTTCACAATTGTCACATCTAGTCCATAATCCCTTAGTAGTGTCAATTTTAATATATCGATCTTTTTCTCTTTCACTAAAAATATATCCTTTAGTAGCTTTTTCAATAAAAGCGCCAATTAATCCACCAAATCTTCGTTTATCTTCAAACCAATTCATTAAAGACATAAAAAAATCCTCTTTATTTCTTTTTTTATAAATTTTTTAAAATTTTAAGAGAAAATAATTATAAAAAAAATGTTCCATATTTTTATATATAATTATTTTTAAAACATATATGAAAAATTTAAAATTTAAGTAATTTAATAATAGAACAATTTTTTTTTTATGCAAAAATTTTCAAAATAAAAAAAGGGTTAGAAGGGATTCGAACCCTTGACTTCATGATCCGGAACCATGAGCTCTAATCCACTGAGCTACAAACCCATTTAAAAGTTTTGTAATTTTCTTTTTTTTATCTGAAATATCAGATAAAAAAAAGAAAATTACAAAACTTTTAAGATAAAATATCTACTTTATTTTACAAAGTATATCTACTTTCATTTTACAAAGTATCAATAATATCAAATTCAAATTTAATTTCTTTCCAAACTTCACAAGCAGCAGATAACTCAGGACTCCATTTGCAAGCTTCACGAATAATTTCATTTCCTTCACGAGCAAGGTCACGACCTTCATTACGTGCTTGTACACAAGCTTCTAACGAAACTCGGTTAGCAACTGCACCAGGTGCGTTACCCCAAGGATGACCTAAAGTTCCACCACCAAATTGTAAAACAGAGTCATCGCCAAAAATTTCAGTTAAAGCAGGCATATGCCAAACATGGATCCCACCAGATGCTACAGGGAAAACACCAGGTAAAGAAACCCAATCTTGTGTGAAATAAATACCACGACTTCTATCTTTTTCAATATAGTCATCACGAAGTAAATCTACGAAACCTAAAGTTACGTTACGGTCTCCTTCAAGTTTACCTACAACAGTACCAGCGTGAATATGATCTCCACCAGACATACGTAAAGCTTTTGCTAATACACGGAAGTGGATACCATGATTTTTTTGTCTATCAATAACTGCATGCATTGCACGGTGAATATGAAGAAGTAAACCATTGTCACGGCAATAAAAAGCTAGAGTAGTATTTGCAGTGAAACCACCAGTTAAGTAGTCGTGCATAACAATTGGTACACCTAACTCTCTAGCACATGCTGCTCTTTTTAGCATTTCTTCACATGTACCTGCAGTAGCATTTAAATAATGTCCTTTGATTTCTCCAGTTTCTGCTTGAGATTTAAAAATAGCTTCTGCTACAAATAAGAAACGATCTCTCCAACGCATAAATGGTTGAGAATTTACGTTTTCATCATCTTTAGTAAAATCAAGTCCACCACGAAGACATTCATATACAGCTCTACCATAGTTTTTAGCAGATAAACCTAATTTTGGTTTAATAGTACATCCTAATAAAGGACGACCATATTTGTTTAATTTATCTCTCTCAACTTGAATACCATGAGGAGGACCTTGGAAAGTTTTTGTGTAAGCTGGAGGAATTCTTAAATCTTCAAGACGTAACGCTCTTAAAGCTTTAAACCCAAATACATTACCTACAATTGAAGTAAACATATTTGTAACAGAACCTTCTTCAAATAAATCTAAAGGATAAGCTACATAAGCAATATATTGATTATCTTCTCCAGGAACAGGGTCAATATCATAGCATCGACCTTTATAACGATCAAGGTTAGTAAGACCATCAGTCCAAACTGTAGTCCATGTACCAGTTGAAGACTCAGCAGCAACTGCTGCTCCTGCTTCTTCTGCTGGAACTCCAGGTTGAGGAGTCATTCTAAATGCTGCTAAAATATCCGTATCCTTGGTCTCATAATCCGGAGTGTAATAATTTAATCGATAATCTTTAACACCAGCTTTGAATCCAACACCTGCTTTAGTCTCCGTTTGTGGTGACATAAGTCCCTCCCTACAAATCAAATAATATTCTTGCAAGTATGAGGTCTGCTCGATAAAAATTTTTTTCTAATTTTTCTTTTGTATAAAAAATTTTTTAAGTAAAAATTTTTTCCAATAATAAAACATTATTATTGTATATTGTTTTTTATATGTAATGCAACCTAGTTATTTTATTATTAAATCAATTTTATTATTTTTTTATTGATACACATTGACCTTAACAATTTTTCCAATATAAAGATGTAAATAAATAAATAAATATATATATATATATATATATCAAAGATATGAGTATTATATATATATATATATTTAAATATATATATATTTATATATATATTTAAATATATATAACAATATATATATATATATATATATATTGTTATTAATTTAGTATCAAAATTTAATCTATCTAGATAACTTCAAAAATATTAAGAAAAAGTTTAAATATATATTTTTTCTAAGGTAGTTTTTTTTATTATTAATTGATTTATTTGATACACAATATTTTTTTATTATAATTTCATTATTAACTAACTTTTTATTTTATGAAAACAAATTTTTTAGCTTTTGGAATGTCTACACTTGTTGCTAAAAATATAGGAAGTATTACTCAAGTTATTGGTCCCGTATTAGATGTTGCCTTTTCACCAGGGAAAATGCCTAATATTTATAATTCTTTAATTGTTAAAGATCAAAATTCAGCCGGTGAAGAAATTAATGTTACTTGTGAAGTTCAACAATTGTTAGGAAATAACAAAGTAAGAGCTGTTGCTATGAGTGCTACAGATGGAATGATGCGGGGTATGAAAGTTATTGATACTGGTGCTCCTTTAACAGTTCCTGTAGGAGAAGCGACTCTTGGGCGGATTTTTAATGTTTTAGGAGAACCTGTAGATAACTTAGGACCTGTAGAGGTTACTACAACATTTCCTATTCATAGAGCTGCTCCTGCTTTTACTCAATTAGATACCAAATTATCTATTTTTGAAACAGGAATTAAAGTAGTAGATCTTTTAGCTCCTTATCGTCGTGGTGGAAAAATTGGATTATTTGGAGGAGCTGGTGTAGGAAAAACAGTTCTTATTATGGAATTAATTAATAACATTGCTAAAGCCCATGGAGGTGTTTCAGTATTTGGAGGAGTAGGGGAAAGAACTCGTGAAGGAAATGATCTGTACATGGAAATGAAAGAATCTAAAGTAATAAATGAACAAAATATTTCAGAATCAAAAGTTGCTTTAGTTTATGGTCAAATGAATGAACCACCAGGCGCTCGTATGAGAGTTGGGTTAACAGCTTTAACTATGGCTGAATATTTTCGTGATGTTAATAAACAAGATGTACTTTTATTTATTGATAATATTTTTCGTTTTGTTCAAGCAGGTTCAGAAGTTTCTGCTTTATTAGGTAGAATGCCGTCTGCAGTAGGCTATCAACCAACTCTAAGTACAGAAATGGGAACTTTACAAGAAAGAATAACTTCTACAAAAGAAGGATCAATTACTTCTATTCAAGCTGTTTATGTACCTGCGGATGACTTAACAGATCCTGCTCCTGCAACAACTTTTGCTCATTTAGATGCCACTACTGTATTATCTAGAGGTTTGGCAGCTAAAGGAATTTACCCTGCTGTAGATCCTTTAGATTCAACTTCTACAATGTTACAACCTTGGATTGTAGGTGAAGAACATTACGAAACTGCCCAAGGCGTAAAACAGACTTTACAACGATACAAAGAATTACAAGATATTATTGCTATTCTTGGTTTAGATGAATTATCTGAAGAAGATCGTTTAACTGTAGCAAGAGCACGCAAAATAGAAAGATTTTTATCACAACCTTTTTTTGTAGCAGAAGTTTTTACAGGTTCACCAGGAAAATATGTAAGTCTTAGAGAAACTATAAAAGGATTTCAAATGATTCTTTCAGGAGAATTAGATAGTCTTCCTGAACAAGCATTTTATTTAGTAGGAAATATAGATGAAGCTACTGCAAAAGCAGCTACTTTACAAGTGGAGAATTAAAAATTATGCTAAATCTTCGTATCATGGCTCCTAATCGAATTGTTTGGAATTCGGATATTCAAGAAATTATTTTATCAACGAATAGTGGGCAAATTGGAATACTACCTAACCATGCTTCAGTTTTAACTGCTTTAGATATAGGAATTGTCAAAATACGTCTTAATGATCAATGGTCTACTATGGCATTAATGGGTGGTTTTGCTATGATTGACAATAATAATTTAACTATTTTAGTTAATGATGCTGAAAAAGCTAGTGAAATAGATTATCAAGAAGCACAAGAAACTTTTCAAAAAGCTAAAACAAATTTAGAAGAAGCAGAAGGTAACAAAAAAAAAGAAATCGAAGCTTTGTTAATTTTTAAAAGAGCTAAAGCAAGATTAGAAGCAATCAATATGGCGTCAAAGTAATAAATAAATTAATAATATAAAATTTGTATTAGATGCCAGAAAAAGTGGCATCTAATATAAATTAGATAAAAAAACTTACCTACTATTGGATTTGAACCAATGACTCCCGCCGTATGAAAGCGATACTCTAAACCACTGAGTTAAGTAGGTATTTTATTTCAAACTTATTATAACTATATAATAACTTTTAATGCAAGATAAGTAAAAAAATTGAATCTAAAACTTGACAATAAGTAATAAAAAAGTGTATATATATATTGTATAGGAAATAATACGAATATAACTCGTCCGTATTAAAGGGCTATAGCTCAGCGGTAGAGCGCCTCGTTTACACGTGCGCCAATGCTTATCAAAAAAAATTTCGATTTATCGATTCACAACTAAAAGTTTTCTAATTTTTGTGAAATATCAAATGTCTTACTCTTTGATTTAATCATTGAGGAAAATAGCCTGACATAAATAATTTCTATTATTTACTTGAAATTCCATTTTTAGTTGATATGGTTAATTTTTTCTTTTAATGTTATTACATGATGAGAATTACGGGGAACTCAAGATATTCTTTTTTTGCTTTATGAAATTTTAAGGTGTATAAAATTTCATATTATTTTAGCAAGAGAAACTCTTTATTGAGTAAATCCATGTAAAAACAAACCTAAGTCAATATCTGATAATTTTTTTTAAACTTTGGGATTGTACTAAAATTTTTTAGAATTTTAAGCAAACGGAACCATCTTATTATTAACAAAAAAAAGGATGGAAAATAACTAAATTAACGTTTAGTTTATAAACGAGCCCAATGCATAAAAAGATGCATGTTGGGTTCTTAAAACAGTTTTTAATTTAAAAGGACTGTTTTACCGAGAATGTCTACGGTTCAAATCCGTATAGCCCTAAATTTGTTTTTTTTATGAAATGAAAAAAGGTATACTTTATCATAAAAGATTAGTTAAAAAAATTAAACTAAAAAATCTAAAGTTGAACTAAATACAATTATAATAATAATTTATCAATTTCAACTTTTTTTTACTTGAAATTATATATTTTTTTAGGAGGTTTTTAATGTTTTTACTCGAAAAATATGATTATTTTTTTGTATTTTTGTTAATAATTAGTTTTTTCTCAATACTAATTTTTTCTTTATCAAAATGGATAACACCTATAAATAAAGGACCTGAAAAATTCACAAGTTATGAATCAGGTATAGAACCAATGGGAGAAGCTTGTATCCAATTTCAAATTCGATATTATATGTTTGCTTTAGTTTTTGTAATTTTTGATGTAGAAACAGTTTTTCTTTATCCTTGGGCTATGAGTTTTTATAATTTTGGTATATCATCTTTTATTGAAGCTTTAATTTTTATTTTAATTTTGATAATTGGTTTAATATATGCATGGCGAAAAGGAGCACTAGAATGGTCTTAAATTTCAAATTTTTTACTTGTGAAAATAATTTAGAGGATAACTCTACAACTATCCTTCAAAATTCTATAGAATCTTCTTTTATTAACAAAACTCTTACAAATTCAATAATTTTAACAACTTTTAATGATTTTTCTAATTGGGCTAGACTTTCTAGTCTATGGCCACTCCTTTATGGTACAAGTTGTTGTTTTATTGAATTTGCATCATTAATTGGTTCACGGTTCGATTTTGATCGCTATGGTTTAGTACCTCGATCCAGCCCTAGACAAGCAGATTTAATAATAACAGCTGGTACTGTAACTATGAAAATGGCTCCTTCTTTAGTTAGATTGTATGAACAAATGCCTGAACCAAAATATGTAATTGCAATGGGTGCATGTACTATTACTGGAGGCATGTTTAGTACAGATTCATATACTACAGTTCGGGGGGTAGATAAATTAATTCCTGTAGATATTTATTTACCTGGATGTCCACCTAAACCAGAAGCAATTATAGATGCTATAATAAAACTTCGTAAAAAAATAGCTCAAGAAATATATGAAGAAAAAAAAATCCTTAAAAAAGGAACCAGATTTTTGACTTTAAGTCATCAATTCAATTTTCTTTCAAATTTAGACAATCCAAAACTAACTCCCTCAAACCAATTTTTCCAGTCTAAAAAAACTTATAAAGTTTTATTAGAAACAGCTTTAACACTTAAAGAAAAGCAAAATTTAGAAATATAAGCTTTTAGTTTTGACTAAAAAAATAAAAAAAAGTACAAATAATATGTTAAACATTTTAAAAAATAACAATAATAAAATACAAGGACGTTTATCTATTTGGTTAATTAAACATAATTTAAAACATAGACCTTTGGGTTTTGATTATCAAGGAATAGAAACATTACAGATTAGATCTGAAGATTGGCCTTCTTTAGCTGTTGCTTTATATGTTTATGGATTTAATTATCTTCGTTCTCAATGTGCATATGATGTGGAACCAGGAGGATTATTAGCTAGTGTATATCATTTTACAAAAATAACCGATAATGCTGATCAACCTGAAGAAATATGTATAAAAATTTTTATATTACGAAAAAACCCAAAAATTCCATCTATTTTTTGGATTTGGAAAAGTGCAGATTTTCAAGAACGTGAATCTTACGATATGTTTGGGATTTTTTATGAAAATCACCCACGTCTTAAACGTATTTTAATGCCTGACAGTTGGTTAGGATGGCCTTTACGCAAAGATTATATCGTACCTAATTTTTATGAATTACAAGACGCTTATTAATCCTATAGAAATAGAAAAAAGTCTCTACTATTTTAATAATATATTGAAACAAAAATAAATGTATATATAAAATATACATAATAAAGGATTTTATAATCTTCTAATAAGAATCTGAATTTTAGAAGATTTTAAACCCTTTATTATGTATATTTTATATAAATCTGCCAGAAACCAGATTTGAACTGGTGACACGAGGATTTTCAGTCCTCTGCTCTACCAACTGAGCTATCCCGGCAATTTTTATTTCCTTTATATTAACATAAATAACAAAAATATGTCAACTTTTTATTAAAATTGAATAAAAGTTTACCTGGGGGTAGAGGGACTTGAACCCTCACGGTCTTTAAAGCCAACGGATTTTCATTTTACTACAATTTGTATTGTTGTTAAAAGTAACTTGTAAAAACGGACTCTATCTTTATCCTCGTCTATTTTTAAAATGAAAAAACGGTTTAATAATATTATTATTAATTAATATATTAATCCAATTTTTTTATAAAAATGATAAAACATTTCGTTAGGATAGTTTTCTTTGAGTCTCTGCACCTCTTTTGTTTTAGTAAACAAAATTTGGCTCAGGATTACCTAATTTTAATCTTTTTTTTTGCAACCTAGGTTTCCCTGAATTTGAAAACAATCATTTAGTAAATTTCTCAACTAAAGCTCAATTAAATTAAGTCCGCAGCGTCTACCAATTTCGCCATACCCCCTACAGTGAAACAAAAAACTTTTTTTTTCTTGTATCAAATTTAATTATAGTTTTTTTTTTTTTTTATGCAATAGTTAAAAAAAAATTAAAAAACAATTCTTGCTTTTTTTAAATATATTATATATAATATGTTGATTTTAATAAAAAATAAAAAAATAATGATAGATTATCAATCTGTTTTTCTAATAAATAAATTTGAATTATTTGCCTGTTTAGCTCAGAGGTCAGAGCGTCGCACTTGTAATGCGATGGTCATCGGTTCGACTCCGATAGCGGGCTTTTTTTTCTATTATATTACTATAGAAATATAAAAAATTTTGATTATTTTTATTTCTATAGTAATATAATTTTTGTTTTATTTTTTATTTGTTTGTTTACTTTATTATGCTATAGTTTTTTAACTATGAAAAAAAGTTTATAAAAATTTTACAATTTTTATAAAACGATTTTTATATGTTATATATTTTATATTATTTTTTCCTATTTTTGTAACATAAAGGAGTTTTTATGTCCCGTTATCGAGGACCTCGTGTAAAAATAATACGTCGTCTGGGGGCTTTACCAGGTTTAACTAATAAAACACTTAAATCAAAATCTGGTTATATTAATCAATCAACATCTAATAAAAAAGTTTCTCAGTATCGTATTCGTTTAGAAGAAAAACAAAAATTACGTTTTCATTATGGATTAACCGAAAGACAGTTATTAAAATATGTACGTATTGCTAGAAAAGCCAAAGGTTCAACAGGTCAGGTATTGTTACAATTGTTGGAAATGCGCTTAGATAATATTATTTTTCGGTTGGGTATGGCTCCGACAATTCCAGGAGCAAGACAATTAGTTAATCATCGACATATTTTAATAAATAATAATACAGTTGATATACCAAGTTATAATTGTAAGCCTAAAGATGTTATTACTATAAAAGATCGATCAAAATCTCAATCAACAATTATAAAAAATTTAAATTCTTTTCAAAAACAAAAAATACCGAATCATTTAACTTTTGATTTAATGCAAATTAAAGGGTTAGTTAATCAAATTATTGATCGTGAATGGATTTATTTAAAAATAAATGAGTTGCTAGTTGTAGAATATTATTCTCGTCAAGTTTAAAAAAGAAATAGAAAATTCAAGTTATTATCCTCTTTTTCATTAAAATGAAAAAGAGGATAATAACTTGAGTTTTCTATTTCTTTTAAAATTTTTTGAATTAATATGATATACAGTATGTAAAATATTATTTGGTAGTAATTAAATTTGAATTATTATAATTTTTTTTGATTTATTTTTAAGAATTCTAAAATGTTTATTAATTAAAAAGAAATTTTTTGAATAACATACTAATTAAAATTAATACTAAAATTAAGAAAAAAATGAATTATAAGTATTTTTTTAACTAAATTATAATTTCACTTGAAAAAAACATAATAACAATTGAAAAAAAAATTCAATTAATAATTAAAGTTAAAAGTGCTAATAAAAATTTCTTTTTTGATAAAAAAAAACACATAAAATTTCTTTCGGAAAGAGAGGGATTCGAACCCTCGGTAGACAAAAAGCCTACATAGCATTTCCAATGCTACGCCTTAAACCACTCAACCATCTTTCCAAGATAGTTTATCTTGGAAATATTCTAATGGAAAAATATATATTATAGCAATATTTTTTAATTTGAGTTATTTTATTTAATATATTAAATAAAATGACTTGAATTAAAAAAAAATATATATTTCAATAAAAAGCTTTTACATATACATATGTAAATTTTTTTTATTATACAAATATTTCAAAATTTTTTATGGATTTATTTTCAATAAAAAGAAAATAAGATTATTTGATAAATTTATAATTAACTATGCCTAGATCTCAAAAAAATGATAATTTTATTGATAAAACTTTTACAATTGTTGCCGATATTTTATTACGAATAATTCCAACAACTCAAAGAGAAAAAGAAGCATTTACGTATTATAGAGATGGTGTGATTTGACTTTAAACCCAAGAATTATTAATAATGTGGAATAAATAATATTTTGAATAAATACTTATGCTTAGTGAAGGTTACTTTATTTTTTTCTAAATCCTTCTATCGTATACCCTCGATTAATGTAGCCTTAAATGCTTATTTACAGTGTTAAACACAAGGTTAAACTTATGTAAAAATGTTTAAACATTTTTTATAAGTATACATATTAAGAAAGCCTTACATGTAGAAATTGACAATACAAAAGCTTCGTTATTTCTTTTTTAATTAAATAAAAATGTATGATTGAGCAAACAAACTTCCATCTCGTTTGTATTTTGGGTATCTATAAAATCATCGGAGATTGTCAAAAGAGCTAATTCTTATACAATACAAAGCATTAAGAACAAAGAATTTTGTAAAAAATTTGCAAAAAAGGATGGTTAGATATTTAAAAAAAAACACTAACCCATATAGATTTTCATTTTGGTTACAACAAATATTGTATTATTTTAAATAACCTTTTTTATATTTACTCTATATAAAGAGGAGCCGTATGAAGTTTAAACTTCATGTACGGTTTTGAAACGGAGTTTATTTTAGACAAATTAACAACCGTAACGAATGTCAGCTCAATCTGAAGGAGAATATGCAGAAGCTTTGCAAAATTATTACGAAGCTATGCGCTTAGAAATTGACCCTTATGATCGAAGTTATATACTATATAATATAGGTCTTATTCATACAAGTAATGGAGAACATGCTAAAGCTTTAGAATATTATTTTCAAGCATTAGAAAGAAATCCATCTTTGCCTCAAGCTTTTAATAATATGGCTGTTATTTGTCATTATCGAGGAGAACAAGCGATTCAACAAGGAGATCCAGAAGCTTCAGAAACCTGGTTTGATCAAGCTGCTGAGTATTGGAAACAAGCTATTTTACTTGCTCCAAGTAATTATATTGAAGCACATAATTGGTTAAAAATGACAGGACGTTTTTAAGAAAAATTTAAAATGAAATTTAGTTCAATTAGTAATAAAAAAACTAATAGCTAATTGAACTAAATTTCATTTTAAATTTTACATAAAATTTATGGTCCATTAAGCACCTTAAAATTGTGTCATAATAAATTTGAAGACCTGCCTAGGTAATTTCTGTATAATAGTTGTTCCAGTTTTAAACTGAGAAAGAGATCTAAAAGTTATATATGAATCTCTCAGAAGTTTACTAATTATTGTTGGTAGGTTTTTCCTATGCCTCGTCTGAAGAGAGGAGAACCTCGATGACTATTCGTTCACCGGAACCAGAAGTCAAGATTGTGGTGGAAAAGGATCCTGTAAAAACCTCTTTTGAAAAATGGGCTAAACCTGGGCATTTTTCAAGGACTCTAGCTAAGGGTCCTAGTACTACCACTTGGATTTGGAATCTACATGCTGATGCTCATGATTTTGACAGCCATACCAATGATTTAGAAGAAATTTCTCGTAAGGTTTTTAGTGCTCATTTTGGACAATTAGCCATTATTTTTATTTGGTTAAGTGGTATGTACTTTCATGGTGCTCGTTTTTCTAATTATGAAGCATGGTTAAGTGATCCTACTCATATTAAGCCTAGTGCTCAAGTTGTTTGGCCTATAGTTGGTCAAGAAATTTTAAATGGGGATGTTGGTGGAGGTTTTCAAGGAATACAAATAACCTCCGGATTTTTTCAACTTTGGCGAGCATCTGGAATAACTAGTGAATTACAACTTTATTCTACTGCAATTGGTGGATTAGTTTTTGCAGCATTAATGCTTTTTGCAGGATGGTTTCATTATCATAAAGCTGCTCCAAAATTAGCTTGGTTTCAAGATGTTGAATCTATGCTAAATCATCATTTAGCAGGTCTTTTAGGCTTAGGTTCTCTTTCTTGGGCTGGACATCAAGTACATGTTTCTTTACCTATTAATCAGCTTTTAGATGCTGGAGTTGATCCAAAAGAAATACCTCTTCCTCATGAATTTATTTTAAATCGTGATCTTTTAGCTGAGCTTTACCCTAGTTTTGCAAAAGGTTTAACTCCTTTTTTTACTTTAAATTGGTCAGAATATTCTGACTTTTTAACTTTTCGTGGAGGACTTAATCCAGTAACTGGCGGTTTATGGTTAACTGATACAGCTCATCATCATTTAGCTATTGCAGTTCTTTTTTTAGTAGCAGGTCATATGTATCGTACTAACTGGGGTATTGGTCATAGTTTTAAAGAAATTTTAGAAGCTCATAAAGGTCCATTTACTGGAGAAGGTCATAAAGGTCTTTATGAAATTTTAACAACTTCATGGCATGCTCAATTAGCACTTAATTTAGCTATGTTGGGTTCTTTAACTATTATTGTAGCTCATCATATGTACGCTATGCCTCCTTATCCATATTTAGCTACAGATTACGGTACTCAACTTTCTCTTTTTACACATCATATGTGGATTGGTGGATTTTTAATAGTTGGTGCTGCTGCACATGCTGCTATTTTTATGGTAAGAGATTATGATCCAACTACTCAATACAACAATTTGTTAGATCGAGTTCTTAGACATCGTGATGCAATAATCTCACATCTTAATTGGGTATGTATCTTTTTAGGATTTCATAGTTTTGGATTATATATTCATAATGATACTATGAGTGCTTTAGGACGTCCTCAAGATATGTTTTCAGATACTGCTATTCAATTACAACCTGTTTTTGCTCAATGGATACAAAACACACATGCTTTAGCACCAAACTTTACTGCTCCTAATGCTTTAGCAAGTACTAGTTTAACATGGGGTGGTGGAGATGTAATAGCAGTTGGTAGTAAAGTTGCTTTATTACCAATTCCGTTAGGAACAGCAGATTTTTTAGTCCATCATATTCATGCATTTACAATTCATGTAACTGTTTTAATTTTATTAAAAGGTGTTTTATTTGCTCGAAGTTCTCGTTTGATACCAGACAAAGCTAATCTTGGGTTTCGTTTTCCTTGCGATGGCCCTGGAAGAGGAGGTACATGTCAAGTATCTGCATGGGATCATGTTTTCTTAGGTTTATTTTGGATGTATAATTCTATTTCTGTAGTTATTTTTCACTTTAGTTGGAAAATGCAATCTGATGTTTGGGGTACTATAAGCGAGGAAGGTGTTGTAACTCATATTACTGGTGGAAATTTTGCGCAAAGTGCTATTACTATTAATGGTTGGCTTCGTGACTTTTTATGGGCGCAAGCTTCGCAAGTAATTCAATCTTATGGTTCTTCCTTATCTGCTTATGGTCTTTTATTTTTAGGTGCTCACTTTGTTTGGGCTTTTAGTTTAATGTTCTTATTTAGTGGTCGTGGATATTGGCAAGAGCTTATTGAATCCATTGTTTGGGCTCACAACAAATTAAAAGTTGCTCCTGCTATCCAGCCTCGTGCCTTAAGTATTACACAAGGCCGTGCTGTAGGAGTAGCTCATTACCTTCTAGGCGGAATTGCCACAACATGGGCATTCTTTCTAGCAAGAATTATTGCAGTAGGATAATGGCTAAGGAGGATTTGAAAAGCATTATGGCATCAAGATTTCCCAAATTTAGCCAGGGCCTATCTCAAGACCCAACTACGCGTCGTATTTGGTTTGGTATTGCGACCGCACATGACTTTGAAAGTCATGATGATATGACTGAAGAGCGTCTTTATCAAAAGATTTTTGCGTCACATTTTGGTCAATTAGCAATCATTTTTTTATGGACTTCTGGTAATTTATTTCACGTTGCTTGGCAAGGTAATTTTGAAGCATGGGGACAAGACCCTTTACATGTTAGACCAATTGCTCATGCAATTTGGGATCCGCATTTTGGTCAACCAGCTGTTGAAGCTTTTACTCGAGGAGGAGCTTCTGGACCAGTTAATATAGCATATTCTGGTGTATATCAATGGTGGTATACAATTGGTTTACGAACTAATCAAGATCTTTATAATGGAGCTCTTTTTTTAGTTATTCTTTCGTCTATTTCTTTAATAGCAGGTTGGTTACATTTACAACCTAAATGGAAACCTAAAGTATCCTGGTTTAAAAATGCTGAATCCCGCTTAAATCATCATTTATCAGGACTTTTTGGTGTAAGCTCATTAGCTTGGACAGGTCATTTAGTTCATGTGGCAATTCCAGAATCACGAGGCGAACACGTAAGATGGGATAATTTTTTAACAAAATTACCACATCCAGAAGGACTAGGTCCATTTTTTGCAGGACAATGGAATGTTTATGCTCAAAATGTCGATTCAAGTAATCATGCTTTTGGAACATCTCAAGGGGCTGGAACAGCTATCTTAACTTTTATTGGTGGATTTCATCCACAAACACAAAGTTTATGGCTTACTGATATTGCTCACCATCATTTAGCTATTGCAGTTGTTTTTATTATAGCTGGTCATATGTATAGAACTAATTTTGGAATTGGTCATAGTATTAAAGAAATTCTTGAAACCCATACTCCTCCAGGAGGACGTTTAGGTCGAGGACATAAAGGTCTTTATGATACTATTAACAATTCTCTTCATTTTCAATTAGGTCTTGCTTTAGCATCTTTAGGAGTTATTACCTCCTTAGTAGCTCAACATATGTATTCTTTACCTCCGTATGCGTTTCTTGCACAAGATTTTACAACGCAAGCGGCATTATATACTCATCATCAATATATTGCTGGTTTTATTATGACAGGTGCCTTTGCTCACGGAGCTATTTTCTTTATTAGAGATTATAATCCGGAACAAAATAAAGATAATGTATTAGCTAGAATGTTAGAACATAAAGAAGCTATAATATCCCATTTAAGTTGGGCTAGTTTATTTCTAGGGTTTCATACTTTAGGTCTTTACGTTCATAATGATGTTATGCTTGCTTTTGGTACTCCTGAAAAACAAATTTTAATTGAACCTATTTTTGCTCAATGGATACAATCTGCTCATGGTAAAGCTTTATATGGTTTTGATGTACTTTTATCATCAACAAATAATCCAGCATTTAATGCTGGTCAAAGTATATGGTTACCTGGGTGGTTAGATGCTATCAATAATAATAGTAATTCACTTTTCTTAACAATTGGTCCTGGAGACTTTTTAGTACATCACGCTATTGCTTTAGGTTTACATACTACTACATTAATTTTAGTGAAAGGTGCTTTAGATGCACGAGGATCTAAATTAATGCCAGATAAAAAAGAATTTGGTTATAGTTTTCCTTGTGATGGTCCTGGACGAGGTGGTACTTGTGATATTTCTGCTTGGGATGCTTTTTATTTAGCAGTTTTTTGGATGTTAAATACTATTGGATGGGTTACTTTTTATTGGCATTGGAAACATATTACATTATGGCAAGGAAATGCAGCACAATTTAATGAATCTTCTACATATTTAATGGGCTGGTTAAGAGATTATTTATGGTTAAATTCTTCACAATTGATTAATGGATATAATCCTTTTGGTATGAACAGTTTGTCTGTTTGGGCATGGATGTTTTTATTTGGTCATTTAGTTTGGGCTACTGGATTTATGTTTCTGATATCATGGCGTGGATATTGGCAAGAACTTATTGAAACTTTAGCTTGGGCTCACGAACGTACTCCTTTAGCGAATTTAGTTCGCTGGAAAGATAAACCAGTAGCTCTTTCTATTGTTCAAGCAAGATTAGTTGGATTAGCTCATTTTTCTGTAGGTTATATATTTACTTATGCTGCTTTTTTAATTGCTTCTACGTCTGGTAAATTTGGTTAAATTATATTTGTAGTAAATTTCCAATTTTACTAAAAATATAATTTAATAAAAATTTATCGAAAAAGAATATCTTACTAATTAAATTATTATGGCAAAAAAGAGTCTTATTCAAAGAGAAAAAAAAAGACAAAATTTAGAAAAAAAATACAAAACTTTACGTAATTCTTTAAAAAAGAAAATTACGGAAACTTCATCATTAGATGAGAAATGGGAATTTCAAAAAAAATTACAATCTTTACCACGTAATAGTGCCCCGACTCGTCTTCATCGTCGTTGTTTTTTGACTGGAAGACCTAAAGCAAATTACCGCGATTTTGGTTTATCTAGACATTTACTTCGTGAAATGGCTCATGCATGTTTATTGCCTGGAGTAACAAAATCTAGTTGGTAAACATTTTGAGTTTCTTTCCCGCCTCTTATAAGAGGCGGGGTTCTTTAAAATATATCTTGCTTAATTCTATTTTTATAGAGTATACTTTTTTCGTTAATTATAACGCGGAGTAGAGCAGTCTGGTAGCTCGCAAGGCTCATAACCTTGAGGTCATAGGTTCAAATCCTGTCTCCGCCAAAAAACAAAAAAAAATATTTTTACTTATTTTTTTTTCTAAGCTAATTACTTCAATTGGCGGGTAGCGGGAATCGAACCCGCATCTTCTCCTTGGCAAGGAGGAATTTTACCATTAAACTATACCCGCGTATATAAATTATACATACTTATTATATATATAATATATATTTTTTTTTATTTATTTATAGAATTTTTTATATTTTTTTTAATTAAACCTCCTTGGAAACATTTTTTTTTATCTAAAGCACTTGTTTCAAATGCATTTAGAATTTATAATATAATGTAAACCAAGGAAGGTTTAAATTCATAAATTTTAGATTACTATAAAATTTTAAGATATAAACGAATTAAGAATACCTACTAAAAAAACTAGTCCAATCCATAAAGAAGCACCTGAAAAAACAACATTTTTGTTACTTGACCAACCTTCAGGAGAAGCTAGTACTACGGGAACACCAATTACTAGGAGAAATGAAATAGCAATTAGTGCAAACACAGCAAATTGGAAAGCTATAGTCATAGTTGTGATTCTCCAAGTTTTTAATAAATATGAAAATATTACCATCAAATCCTGTTTTTGTAAAATTATCAAAAAATTACTTATAATTTCAAATAGTTGATAAAAAAACAAAAAATTTGATCAAATTTTTATAATTTTTTAATAAAAAATTATTAGATTAAAAATGTTTACTATAGGAGAGATGGCCGAGTGGTTTATGGCGTCGGTCTTGAAAACCGATATAGTTTTTAAGATTATCGAGGGTTCAAATCCCTCTCTCTCCTTTTTGAATTAAAAAAAAAATAGTTAAATCATCAAGTTAATTATTAAGTAAAAAAACAAGTAAAAAAACAAGTAAAAAAACAATTTATTTGTTTTTTTACTTGTTTTTTTACTTGTTAATAATTAATTAAGAGGTGTCATAGAAAGAACTGGTTCAAAATCACGATCAATTCCTTTTTCAAAACCAGCTGCAGCAGCACGTGCTCTTCCAGCATGCCATAAGTGCCCTACAAAGAAAAAGAAACCTAAAACAAAATGAGATGTTGCTAACCAACTTCTAGGAGAAACATAATTTACTGCATTAATTTCTGTTGCTACTCCACCTACAGAATTTAATGATCCTAATGGAGCATGTGTCATGTATTCTGCAGATCGACGTTCTTGCCAAGGTTGTATATCTTTTTTTAATTTACTTAGATCTAAACCGTTTGGTCCACGTAATGGTTCTAACCATGGAGCACGAAGATCCCAAAAACGCATTGTTTCTCCACCAAAAATAATTTCTCCAGTAGGTGAACGCATAATATATTTTCCTAATCCAGTAGGCCCTTGAGCTGAACCTACATTAGCTCCAAGACGTTGATCTCTAACTAAAAAAGTAAAAGCTTGAGCTTGAGAAGCTTCTGGACCAGTAGGACCATAAAACTCACTCGGATAAGCAGTATTATTGAACCAAACAAAACAACAAGCAATAAAACCAAAAACAGCAATAGCACCTAAACTATAAGATAAGTAAGCTTCTCCAGACCATACTAAAGCACGACGAGCCCATGCAAAAGGTTTTGTTAAAATATGCCAGATTCCCCCAAAAATACAAATAGAACCTAACCATACATGCCCGCCAATAATATCTTCTAAATTATCTACACTAACAATCCAACCTTCTCCACCAAATGGAGATTTAAGTAAATAACCAAAAATTACACCTGGACTAAGAGTTAAATTTGTAATTTTTCTTACATCTCCACCACCTGGAGCCCATGTATCGTAAATACCACCAAAATATAAAGCTTTAAATACTAAAAGAAAAGCACCAGCACCTAATAAAATTAAATGAATACCTAAAATAGTAGTCATTTTGTTTTTGTCTTTCCAAACGTAACCAAAAAACGGAAAAGATTCTTCTAAAGTTTCTGGTCCAATAAGTGCATGATAAATACCACCAAAACCTAAAACTGCAGAAGAAATTAAATGAAGAACTCCAGACACAAAATATGGAAAAGTATCAACAATTTCTCCACCAGGTCCTACTCCCCAACCTAAAGTAGCTAAATGAGGAAGTAATATTAATCCTTGTTCATACATAGGTTTTTCTGGTACAAAATGAGCAACTTCAAACAAATTCATTGCACCAGCCCAAAAAACAATTAATCCAGCATGAGCTACATGAGCTCCAAGTAACTTTCCAGATAAATTAATAAGTCTAGCATTACCTGCCCACCAAGCAAAACCTGTGGTTTCTTGATCACGACCACCTAAAGCTAAAGTTCCATTAAAGAGCGTTTCCACGTGGCAGAACCTCCTCTGGGAATACAAGATTTTCATGAGGCTGATCTTGAGCTGCCATCCAAGCTCTAATACCTTCATTTAATAAAATATTTTTTGTATAAAAAGTTTCAAATTCTGGATCCTCTGCTGCACGAATTTCTTGGGAAACAAAATCGTAGGCACGTAAATTTAAAGCTAAACCTACAACCCCAATAGCACTCATCCATAATCCAGTTACTGGTACGAATAGCATAAAAAAGTGTAACCAACGTTTATTAGAAAAAGCAACTCCAAAAATTTGAGACCAAAAACGATTCGCAGTAACCATAGAATATGTTTCTTCAGATTGAGTTGGGTTAAAAGCACGGAATGTGTTTGCACCATCACCATCTTCAAATAAAGTATTCTCAACAGTAGCACCGTGAATTGCGCATAAAAGAGCAGCACCTAAAACTCCAGCGACACCCATCATATGGAATGGGTTTAAAGTCCAGTTATGAAAGCCTTGAAAAAAAAGAATAAATCTAAAAATTGCAGCTACACCAAAACTAGGTGCAAAAAACCAACCTGATTGTCCTAAAGGATAAATAAGAAAAACAGATACAAAAACAGCAATAGGTCCAGAAAACGCAATTGCATTATAAGGACGTAATTGAACAGATCTAGCAAGTTCAAATTGTCGTAACATAAAGCCTATTAAGGCAAATGCACCATGAAGAGCTACAAAAGTCCATAAACCACCTAATTGGCACCAACGAGTAAAATCACCTTGTGCTTCAGGTCCCCATAATAATAGTAAAGAATGAGCTAAACTATTTGCTGGAGTAGAAACAGCGGCAGTTAAAAAATTACAACCTTCTAAATAAGAACTAGCTAATCCATGAGTATACCATGAAGTTACAAAGGTTGTACCTGTAAACCATCCACCTAAAGCAAAATACGCACAAGGAAAAAGCAATAGACCAGACCAACCTACAAATACAAAACGGTCTCTCCTTAGCCAGTCATCCATGCTATCAAATAAACCTTTTGGTTCTTTGGAAGACTTTCCAATGGCTATAGTCATAATGATTCTCCTATTAAGTTACTTCAACCATTTTTAAGTACCTAAAAAAATTTTTTTATGATCCCTTTCAATTTTAATTTTTTTATTAAAATAATTTATAAAATCGATTAAAATTAAAAAGTAGGTAAACTTTTCTTTTCTTTGTAATAATTTTTTTATGTCTTTTTTATTTTAAATTCATTATCTAATAGTTTTTTTTTTTTTTTTATATGGTATAAAAGAAAATCTATTAACTTTCAAAATTTACTAATTTATTTTATCATAGTAAATAGAAAGTTGAAAGTTCCAATTTTTTTTTTTTAACCGATACGAAAAATTTTGAATTTTGTAAATTACAAAAAATTTCAGTATTATAATATATAATTAAGTTATAAATTGAAATTTTACATTAAAAAAAAATGTTCAAATTTTTTTACTTTGTAAAAAAAGCCCTTTATCAGATTTGAACCGATGACTTACGCCCTACCATGGCGTTACTCTACCACTGAGTTAAAAGGGCAATAAGAAGAAACTATTTTTTTTTTTTTTTTAACACAGCATATTGTGTAACAAAAGTTACAAAATTGTCAACTTAATTAAAAAAACTAAGTTGACAATAAAATATATAACATATAATTTATGGCTTTTTTATATTCAACATAATAGTAAAAATACAAAATTTTATTTATATACTATATAAATATATATATATATATATGTATATAAAAAGATAAATTAATAATAATTTTTTAATAAAAAAACTAATTATTAATATTTTTTATATTTGTTAATATAGGATATGCTCTTAAAAAAACTTGAAGTCTAGGTTTTATATAAAGTATTTGCATAAAAGATTCAATATGTAAATTTCGGAAAGATTGATAACCTATTGGAATTGTTAAATTCCATAAAAAAGAAGTTACAAAAAGGTCCAACTGAACAAAAGTTCTTTTATAAATTATTGTTTTAATTTGAACTGGTGTTGCTTCCAAATCCATTTCAGATTTTATGCAAAATTCATAAGGTCTTAAAAAAAATCGATATTTGTTTATTGATCGATTAGCAAATATTTTCACCCATATAGGATCAAAAGCAAATTTTTTTAAATTTTGTGGAGTTTTTGATGGTATGTTTTTTAAAGTAATTGATTCATTTAATTTTGGAATTTCAATAAGTAATCCTAAAAAAATACCAACAAAAAAATTAATTGGTTGGTCATATAAATTTTTTGGTTTTCCTTGTTGTAACAGACGACCTTCTTTTAAAATAACAATTTCATCAGCCATAGAAATGGCTTCTTTTTGATCATGTGTAACCATAATTGTTGTAATTTTGTTATCTTGCAAATAACGTTTTAACCATTTACTTAAATGTCTTCGTAATTCTCCATCTAAGGCACCGAAAGGTTCGTCTAATAAAAGAAAATCGGGTTGAATTGCTAAACTTCGTGCAAGAGCAACACGTTGTTTCTGTCCTCCTGAAAGTTGGGCAGGATATTCAAAAGAAATATCTGCAATTCGTAAACAATTTAATAAATCATTTACCTTATTGGTTATTTTTTGAGCAGAAAATCCTCGTAATCTAAGTCCAAAGGAAATATTGTCATAAACAGTCATATGTTTAAAAAGTGCATAATGTTGAAAAACAAAACTCATTCTTCTATATTGTGTAGAAACATTAGTAACATTTATACCATGTAACCATATATTTCCATAATCACAATTGTCAAGACCTGCAATAATTCGTAATAAACTAGATTTTCCTGAACCAGAAGGACCTAAAAGTGCTAGTAAAGAATATTTAGGTACATACAAACTAACTCGATCTAAAATTTTTAAATTACCTAATGATTTAGAAACTTTATAAATCAAAATACTCATATAGTGTACTCCTATCTTAAAACTACTTTAAACAATATTTAAATAAAAAATGTTTTATTTAAGTTTAATTTATCTATTGAAATTCAATATGTTTTATAACAAAAAATATTTATGAGTAATATTCAATTTGTAATAAATTGATGATTTTTTAGAAACAATTTTTTTTCTAAAAAAACTATTGACAGGAAATCATATATTGAGTAAGATAAAGTTAAGGGATAAAGCCCCCATCGTCTAGTGGCCTAGGACACCTCTCTTTCAAGGAGGCGACGGGGATTCGAATTCCCCTGGGGGTAATAAAAAAGTCCTTAAACTAATTAATAAATATTTTATACTTTTTTTCAGGTAGAAAAAATTTTTCTATCTGGGTCGATGCTCGAGTGGTTAATGGGGACGGACTGTAAATCCGCTGGCAATGCCTACGCTGGTTCAAATCCAGCTCGACCCAAAATAATTTATAGAAAAAAAGTTGCCGTTTATTATGTCAAACATTTTTAACAATATAAAAAAAAATGCATTTATCTAATGGGATTGTAGTTCAATTGGTTAGAGTACCGCCCTGTCAAGACGGAAGTTGCGGGTTCGAGCCCCGTCAATCCCGACTCTAAAAATAAAAAAAACTAAGTTGATTAAAATTTGAATATAAATTAATCAATTTAGTTTTTTTTAATTTGAAGATATATAGAATCTATCTATATTATATATAGATAGATTCTATATATCTTCAAATCTTATTTGTTTATTGTTTTGTTTCATTAATAATAGTTTCTATTTCATTTTCAAAAAGCCACCCTTTTTTTAATAAAATTTTTGTCATTTGATTTAGTAATTTTTTATTTCTAATAAAAAAATGCAATAAATATTCATAACTTTCTAAAAGTGTTGTATAAATAAAAGAATCATTTAATAATACACTATTAATTTTAAGCCATTTTTTGCGATGAGTTAATAACTCAAAGCGAAAAAACTTTTCAGGAGAATTTTCAATCAACCAACGTTGATATAAATAAACCGGAGTAAAAATTTGAGGGCGTTTTAATTGAATACTAATATGTTCAATACGTCTTAATGTATCAATATTTTGTTTTTCATTAATAGGTAATTGACTCCACCAACGAATAGATAATTTACTAATTAGATCTTTATTATATCCACGACAAAGAAAAAATTGTTTAATTTTTTGACTTGAACGAGATCTTTCTCTTTCTCTTCGAGCTCCATAAGTAACATAAAGTCTTCTTAACATTTCTTCATCTACAAAAAATTCTCGACGTGAAAATACAAAATGACGGGTTTGAAAAAATAAACCTATTGGATCCCAAAGAATTCGTTTTCCAATAAATAATCTCGGCTTATTATATAATTGATATTCCATTGGAAATTGTTCTGATAATAGAAAAAAACCTAAAATTTCAAATTGTTCTTCTAATAATATTTCTTCGAATTGAGATTCTAACTCTTGTACATTTCTTCTTCGTATTCTCGGTAAAATTCTTTCATAAAGAAGTTGTTCTTTTTTTTTCTTTTCTAAAAATTGTCCATAATTATTTTTTTTTTGTAAATTACCAGAAAAAATATATTCTTTTTTTTTTGTAAATCCAAATTGATAAGAAAATTCAAAATCATTCGGTCTTTTAATCCAATCAAATAAATTACTACGAAAAAAACTCAAACGCCAAAATCGAGGTGACCAAGAAGTATTTTTAAACTCATAATTTTTTTTTTTATTCAAACTTATTTGTTGAGAAAGTGACGATTTATATTGTAAATCGTTTTGAGTGTAAATGAATTTTTTATTTGCTATAGCAAAAATTCCATTTTGCATAATATTCATAGAGTTTTTTGTTGGAAATTCAATAATTTTATTTTTTTTAGAATTAACAACATTAGTTTTACAGATTTCTAACCATGGAAATTCAGAAAATAAACTTTCTAAAATACTAAAGGCTAAAGTAAAATCATTTTCAACTAACTTATCAATAGGAAGTAAATTTTCTGCTTTTTTTTCTAATAAAAACCACGAATCTCGAGCAGCTGTGCCAGCTAAACAAGCTAAAATATGAGTTAAAATTGTTAACTCTTTTATAATGGATTCATCAATAGAGGGTTCTAAATACCATTTAGATAAGTAATAAAAATTTTTTTTCCATAAAAAATTTCCAATATTTAACAAATTCATACTAGAGCTTTTAATTAAAATATTTTGTATAATAGTTTTTCCTACTTTATAAATAATTATTTTAAATATTCTATCAAAATTTAATTTATTATTTGTATAAGTTAAACCAAAAATTTGTCTATGAAAAGCTAATTTTAAAGTATCAGTGTCAATAACTGATCTATTTTTTGTAATACTTATTAATAAAACTTCATTTGTCAATGCTGATAAATCTCTTAAATTATAGCCCATAGTTCGCGATCCAAATTCATTGAAAAAAAACAGATTTTCTTTTAATTGAAAATTTTTTTTTTTTAAAAGAAGGGGAAATTGTTTTTTTCTTTGAGAAATATTAAATAATCGAACATTAATTATTTTATCTAATCTATTTGGAGAAATTAAAGCTGGATCTACTTTTTTAGGGAGATGAGTTGACCCAATAACAATTATATTATTTTTTTTAGTTTTACTAAAATCTGTCTGAAAATATTTTAACAAAATACCAAGCAAAAAGGTTGGATCAGATTCTACATTTTGCGTTAAACGATTTACATTTAATTGATGAATATTTTGAATCCATATTATACAAGGTGACATTTTTTTGGCAAAATCTAAAGTAAGATTTAGCCTACGTAAACTTTCAATTAAAATATTCATCCAACTTTCTGTTATAACATCAGGTTTATTATATAATAGTTTGTTTATCGAAATTTTGAATAACGGAACATAAGATTCTGCTGCTAAATTCTTAATTAAATAAGATCTTCCAGTTTCTATTGGACCTATTAATAAAATTCCTTTTGAATAAGATAATCCAAATTGCAATGGAACGGGTATATTTTGAAAACCTAATTCAATATTATTTGTTTGTCGTAATTTTTGTGAAGAAAAAATTTTATGCCAAAAAGAAAAAACAATCCATTTATTCGCTAAGTCTAATGAATTATTAATTAAATTTTTTTGAAAAAATTGAGCTAAATATTGAAAATATAAAAGTCCTTGTTGATTTGTTATCTGATAACCAAAATAAGAAGTAAAAAATTGTTTATTTGAATTCAATTCAAATTCATAATTTTGAATTTTGTTATTTGTAATTAAAGATTGAACTAATAATTTACGTTTTCTACGAGATAGATCTAAAGTTTTATTGTTAATTAACCATTTTTTTAAATTTTTTTTTGTTAATAAATAAAATTTAATATTTGTAATATAATGTGTTAAATTTTGAAAAAAATAACTTAATAAATTTTCTGTTTTATTTAAGGCTGTTTTATTACGACGAGTTAATTTTGTAAAATAAAGACTTCGCGAACGATCTGTTAAATATTGAATTATTTCAAAATTTTTCCATAAATTAAAACAATCAGAACCTATAAAAATTGAAAAAATTTTTTGATAATAGAAAAAAAGAAATATAACTAAACTAAAAATAACCCAATATAAATTATTACAATTATTTATTAAATTAAAATCAGACCATAAAAAATTTAATAGATAATTTTTTTTATAATTAATTTCATTAAAAAAACGTAAATTCCATTTCAATTTAAAATTATCAAAAGATAACGTTTTGAAGGAAATTTTTTTTGATTTCAAAAAAAACTTGAAATTTTTTTCAAGAATTTTTTGTTTTTTAAAATATTCAAAAACATCGGTAATTTGAAAAAAAGCTTCTTGAATTATTTGTAATAATATATCTGTGTTATATTCCCACCATTCCAAAGTAAAAAACCATGAATTGTTAGTCTGAAATAAATTATTTTTTTCTATTATTTTATTTTTTTGATAAGAAATATTTTTATTATGATAATAATTATTTTTTTCTATTTTGTTTTGAAATTTATAGTTTAAATTTTTGGAATAAAAAACAAGTTCACTAATCCACTGAAAAGTTTTGTAATTATTTTTATTTAAAATGTTTAATAATTGAAAAATGAATCTTTTATAAGAAAATTTATTATAACTATTATTTAAATTTAAACTTTTGAAATAAGTTTTTTTTAATAAACTTTTTTTGAAATAATTTGGGTTATTTAAAATAATTTCAATGTTTTTTTCTTTTTGTTTTAAAAAATGAAAATTAAAAATATTATCAAAAAATAAAATTTTTGTTTTATCAAAAAATTTATATGAATTTTTAACTAATAAAACAGTGGATAATTGAGATTTAATAAAAAAGTTATTATTTTTTTTTTCAATTAAAGATTTTATTTCATTAACTAATAAAAAATTTTTTTTATCTTTTAGAAAAATTTTTAATAATCGTAAATATAATAAATTATTATTTTTAAGAGTTTTTTTTTCTAAATGAAAAATAAATCGATTATTATAATTTAATTCAGGATCTTGTAAGAAATCTATAAAAGTTAAAGTTTTTGTTTTTTCAAAAAAATTTTGTAATAGTTGCCTATTTTCTATAGGATTAAATAAAATTTCTTTATCTTTATTTATTCTATAATAAAGATATTTTTTTAAAAATCTCATTAAAAAATCATTGTTAATTTCAGAAATAAATAACTCTACAAGAAAAACGTTAAATTCTTTATCATTAAAAGAAAAAGTAGTTGTTAAATTTTCATTAATAAAATAAGAGTTTTTAAAAATTTTAGTTTTTTTTTTATTTTTAGAATAAAAAAAAGGAGAAAAACAATTTAAAATATTTTGAGTTTCGTGAAAATTTAATTGAATTTTTTTTAATTTATCAAAAATTACTGTAATTATATTAAAAGATTTTTTATTAAAAAAAAAAGTTTCCAAAATATTGTTTTTTGAAAAAGAAAAAAATTGAATATTTTTTTTATTCCAAATAATTTTATTATATTCATTCTTAGAAATAACTAATTTAGTTGAAATTTTTTTCCAAGTTATTAATTTCTTATTTAGTAAATTTTTATTTAAAAAATATTTATTTTGTAAAAAAAAATTTTTTTTACTTGAATTGTAAAAACTTACTATTTTTATGTTTGGATTAAATTGAATATTTTTTTTTCTTTTTTTTATAATTTTTTCTAAACTAGTAAAGTTAAAAAAAATATTCAATTTTTTATATTTGTAATATTGAAAATAAAAAAAATGAAAAAAAGCCTCATTTAATTTTTTATAAAACAAAATATTTTTTTTCTTTAAATAATAATTTTGTTGAAGTATTTCAAATGCAGGATTTAATAAAAAAGAATAACTTGACACAAATTGTTGTGATGAATAATTTTTTATTTTCCATAAATTAATGAATCGAAAATTATCATAACTTTTTATTTTGTTTAAATAAATTATTTTTTGTTTTTTTTTATTAATAGTCTTTACTAAAATATTATTAATAACAAATTTATTATCAATTTCATTTATTGATAATATCTCAAAAAAAGCATAAAAAATTGATTTTGAAAAGTTATTTATTTCTATTTTCTTTTCTTTTGAAAAAACATTAGTTATAACATCTTTACTATTTTTTTTTACTAAATTTTTATTAAAAGATTTGAAATTATTTTGTTTCAAAAATAAAACAAACTGATTTGAAATACTTGAATAATTTAAAAATGATTTTAGAAATGGTTTATTATTGATATAATAGTTTTTTTTTAACCAATCAAAAACGAAATTATTTGAATCAAAATCAAAAATAGTATTAAATTTCAAAATAGAATTGAATTTTTTATAATAAATATTATTAAAAAAAGATTGTTTTATTATTGTTTTGGATTTTGTTCCTTCATATAAAATATATTTAGAAAATTGATAGATATAATCTGAAAAAAGTTCTTCAATTTTAATATAAATTTCAGAATTATTTAAGTCATTAAATTTATTAAAAAGTAAACAGTCCTTTTTATATGATTGCCAAGTAACAAATTCAATATAATTTTTAAAATATAGATTTCCTTTTATTTTTAATAAAAAAAACGATTCAATAAGTTTTTTATCTGATTCATTAAAATTTTGTAAATTTTTAAATATTTTTTTGTTAACCCATGGAAGTTTTTTATTTAATATACAAGATATATCTAAAAAACTAAAGTTTTCCAGACAATTTGGTTTTATTTGTAAATTATTATTGTTTGGCTTAGATAAAAATTCAACTTCAAATAAAAGTTTTTCACAAAAAGACAAAAAAACTTCAAAACCAATATTATTTTTAGTATATTTAGAATTTTTTATATCAATGTTTAATTGGTTTGTAAAAATGGAATCAAAATAGTATTCCCAATTGTTATTAGAATATATTTTATGATTAATATAAAATTCAAAAAAATGCTTTAATTCATCTATGGTTTTTTGTTCTAATACAATTTTGAGTTCAGACAAAGATTCTTCGGATATTTTCCAATTAGATTTAATTTGTTCTAAAACCAAAAATTTCCACCAATCAAGATTGAAATTTTCTTTTTCTTTTAAAATCAAACGAAAATCATTTAAATTTAACAATGAATTTTTATACCATTTTTTTTTTTTTAAAGAAAAAAAGTTATGTAAAAAAATATCAAATTTTGTATTTAAAAAGCAGAAGTTTTTTTTTAAAATACTTTTATTGTTTTTTTCAATAAAATTTTGTTTTTGAATTTTTAGAAAATCAAAATTTTGTTGTTCAACAATATTTTTATTAATTAATATATATACAAAAAAAGGTAATGTTAAAAAAACTAAAATATTAAGTAAAAATTTTTTTTTTTTTTTTGAATTGTATAAATCGCGAAGAAATAATGAAGTAAGAATTTGAAAATCCAACAAAGTACTAAAATTTCGTTTATTGGAAAATATTGCAATTAACAATCTAATTAAACTCCATTTTGTGTATCGATTTCCTAAATTTTGAATTTTTTGTATTTCATCTAAATCTAAATTTTTATATAAATATTTTTTTTTTGGTAATTTTTGTTTCATTTTTTTACAACAGTTACATAAGACTTTACTAATAAATATATTTTTTTATAAAAAAATAAAAATACAATATATCTAAAATTTTATTTCATATTTTCTTTTTTAGAATTTTTACAAAATAGAAAAAAAGAAAAATAGACTATTTTATGTCATCTTCATTATAATGACATAAACAAACTCTTACGTCAACTAAAAAATAAAAAAAGAAAATTGTTATTGGGCGAACGACGGGAATCGAACCCGCGCGTAGAGGATCCACAACCCACTGCCTTAATCCACTTGGCTACGTCCGCCCTTTTTTTTTGTTTCTATTAAAAAAAGAAATAATGACCTTTAAGATTTCAAGTCTCAAAGGCCATTATTTTCTAGTTTTTTCCTTCTTAAAAATTTTTAGTTTTTTAATTTCTGACTAAAATAACAAATATTATTTATTATTTTTGTAACCTTTTATAGGATATTAACCGTTTACAGCAGGAGCTTCAACAGCAGCTAAGTCTAGAGGGAAGTTGTGAGCGTTACGTTCATGCATAACTTCCATACCAAGGTTAGCACGGTTGATAATATCAGCCCAAGTGTTAATTACACGACCTTGACTGTCAACAACAGATTGGTTAAAGTTAAAACCATTTAAGTTGAAAGCCATAGTGCTGATACCTAAAGCAGTAAACCAAATACCTACAACTGGCCAAGCAGCCAAGAAGAAATGTAAAGAACGAGAGTTGTTAAAACTAGCGTATTGAAAAATTAATCTACCAAAGTAACCGTGAGCAGCTACAATGTTGTAAGTTTCTTCTTCTTGACCAAATTTGTAACCTGCGTTAGCAGACTCATTCTCAGTAGTTTCACGGATTAAACTTGAAGTTACCAAAGAACCATGCATAGCGCTGAATAGAGAACCGCCGAATACACCAGCTACACCCAACATATGGAATGGGTGCATAAGGATGTTGTGTTCAGCTTGGAATACAATCATGAAATTGAAAGTACCAGAGATACCTAAAGGCATACCGTCTGAGAAACTTCCTTGACCAATAGGGTAGATCAAGAAAACAGCAGTAGCAGCAGCAACTGGAGCTGAATATGCAACAGCAATCCAAGGACGCATACCTAAACGGTAGCTAAGTTCCCATTCACGACCCATGTAGCAAGCTACACCAAGTAAGAAATGAAGAACGATAAGTTCGTAAGGACCACCGTTGTACAACCATTCATCAACAGAAGCAGCTTCCCAAATAGGGTAGAAGTGTAAACCGATAGCTGCAGAGGTAGGAATAATAGCACCAGAAATGATGTTATTTCCGTAAAGAAGAGAACCAGATACAGGTTCACGGATACCGTCAATATCTACAGGAGGAGCTGCAATAAAAGCAATAATGAATACTGAAGTTGCTGTTAATAAAGTAGGAATCATCAATACACCAAACCATCCAATGTATAAACGGTTTTCAGTGCTAGTAACCCAATCGCAGAAGCGACCCCAAATGCTTGCGCTTTCGCGTCTTTCTAAAGTAGCGGTCATAGTAAAACTTGGTTTTTAAAGTAATTAAGAGTTTCCCAAATATTTAAACTTGTTAACTTATAGTATTACACATAACATATGATTATGTCAACTAATATTCAAATATTTCCTAAAAAAGAAAGAAATTTTATTAAAATCAAAAAAATGGGTTGCCCGGGGCTCGAACCCGGAACTCGTCGGATGAAGTAGATCAATAATTTTTTTTCAATAAAAAAAAATAATCTCTTCCCAAACCGTACTTGCAATTTTTACTGCATACGGCTTTCTCTATGTTTTTTTATTCTTTTAATAATTTACTTTTTTGTAATGAATGTGCTAAATAATTTACTTGAATAATATTGAAATACCAAAAATTTTTTTTGTAAGGATTTTTATTAGAAAAATTTAAAGAAATTAATTTTGTTTTATTAAAAAAAATAGAACTTGTTAATAAATTTGAACCATATTTTTTCCAAACAGTACGTATTGTGCTTTTATGTTTGCATGCTAATGTTTTAGCACAAGAAAATCGGAAAATATATTGTAATTGATATAAACCTTTTTTATTAATGCATCCACTATAATAACTAAAAATATGTTTTATTATTTGATCAAATCGTTCAAAAATCTCATTATCTGATAATGTTGTCCAAGATAATTTGCAAAGTGGACGTCCTAAAACATCACAAAATTTTTCTTTTGCTAAAAGTCTAATTAAAGGTATTATTGGAATAATACTACAAAATTCTTTTTGAATTAAATTAACATTTGTTAATAAATTTATTATTTGAATTTGAATTAAAATAATTTGACTCTCAATACGAAACATATAGCCTAAAAAAGATAATGAGTTTTTATAAAAATTTTGAATTAAAATTCTAGAAGATTTAAACCAAACATTAAAATATTTTTGCCAAAAAATAAGAAAAAAATCTTTCCAATTTTCCAAAATCAAAATATTTATACCATTTAAAGTAATAATCAAATTATTTTTATATCGTATATAATGAATGGAACTTATTTTTTTTACAATTTTTTTTTCAATCGGTTTTTTAGATTTTTTTAATATATGCTTTATTTTTTTTATAGAATTTGTTTTATCAATAAAATTCCAAAAAAATACTGACTCAAATTTATAAAATTTTTCCCAAATATCATTTAAAAGATATTCAAATTCGTAAATATAAAAATTCCATAAAAAACAAAAAAATTGATTTTTTTTCAAATAAAAAAAATTTTCTATATTCAAAATATTTAAACATTTATTTTTATATAAAAGAGTTCGCAAAAAATGTAAAAATGGAATATCTTGAATATGCCGACGAAAGATTCTAATTAGAATTTCAGGGTGAAAAAAATAAGGTATTGTAATATCTAAAAAATAATTTGAATTATAAATCCTATGTTCCATAAAAGAAAATATAGAATGAATAGACTGATAACTTTTTATTTTGTTTTTTATAAAAGATTTTTTTGATTCAAATGTAAAAATATTATCAAAAATAATAACTATAACTTCTTTGATATTTACAAAATTTTTTTTGTTAGAAAAAATAAATAAAAAATCAAATTGACGTATTTTTTTTATAAGGCGTTTTATTTTCAAAAAATTAAAATTATTTTTTAAACCAAAAAAAAAAATTTTTATAATTTGTTTTATTTATAAAACGATTATATGCAATTCCATAAAAATTTTCCTGAAAAAAAAATATATATATATATGGTTTATTCCAAATTTTTTTTTGTTTTTCAAAAGTAGGCAAAACTTTTTTTATAGTTCTCATTTCATTATTTTGTAAAATATAAAAGAATAAACACATAGTACAATCTTTTAAACAAAAAAAAACATTTTTTTGAATTGATTGTTCTCCTGACTTAATAAAATTTTATATTAATCAGCATGCTGGTTATTTCTAGACACATTTAAAAAAGTGTTTAGGATTCATTTTTGGTAAAAAACCTAAAAAAGTAATAGGAATTTTTCTCATATATTGACTGTTTAAAAATCTTTTAACAATTTTTTAAATAAATAAAGAGAATATTTCAAAAATTTGAAACAGAAGCTGGTTCTTCTTTTACCTATGATTTAAGCAATTTAGCTTTATCCATTAACTTTAATTGACTTATTCTATGAAATTTTATTTAATTAAAAAAAATAAACGACATGCTATTTTTTCTGTAAAGTTTCCTTTTAAGATTAGTCGTAGTTTTACAAACCTTGTCAACGGTATGGATGAATTTTTGATTTCATCTAAATGTGTAAAAATCCAAGTCGCACTTAAAAGCCGAGTACTCTACCATTGAGTTAGCAACCCTAAAATAAATTTTGAATTTGAAAAAGGATCAAAAAATAAAAAACATCAACACAATTATATGTATGTGGATTAGTATTGTCAATTCTATTTTAATTAGATTCAAACTAAAAACTTTACTTTATTTTTTGATCCATTTTTTTAAAAATGGAAAAATATTTGAAAAATTTACATTATTTATTTTTGGAAGAAAAAAAACTAAATAAATATATAAAAAAATTATAAAAAATGGATAATAAAAAAACAATTGTACAAAATAAAAAAATGAATTCATTAAAATCTCCTTAAGTTTGATAATAAATTGAAAGTGCATAAACTTTTGATTTAAAAGTTTATGCACTTTCAATTTTAAAATTTTGAAAGTAAAAAAAGCTTGCAAATAAAAAAGAATTATTTAGTAAAACTGAAACTTAAAAAAATTTATGCACTTAAATCTTCTTTAGCTGCATACATAACCTCAACAGTAATTTTTGTAATATTATTTTGTCGTGCAAATTTTTCAGTATTTCGTTTTATTTTTCCTCTTACAAAACCTGGTATTTTATTTAACTCTAACTGACTTTCAGAATTCCAAGTTAAATCTGTATCTGTAGATAAAGATTTAGTAATAACTTCTTTAGTATCATGTCCACCAAAAATTTCTAAAAGATGGTCTTCCATTCCTAAAGTAAATGAATTATAAACTAAATCTGCTATTTGATTAGTACCTTCATAGCCTAAAAAAGGTCTATAACCTAAAGGAAAGTTTTGAATATGAACTGGTGAGGAAATTACTCCACAGGGAATATCAAGACGTTTACCAATATGACGTTCCATTTGAGTACCAAAAATAGCAGATGGTTCTATACGAGCAATCATATCTCCGACTTCTGTATGATCATCGGTAATAAGTATTTCATCACAAAAATTTTGAACTTGTTCTTTAAACCATTCTTCATCATGTTTACAATAAGTTCCAGTACAACTAACACGAATTCCCATCTCACAAGCAAGAATTTTTGTAATTGAAGCAGCATGTGTTGCATCACCAAAAACAACGGCTTTTTTTCCTGTTAAATTTTGACAATCAATTGATCTTGAAAACCAAGCAGCTTGTGAAATAAATCTAGTTTGCTCATCAATATAAGGTTCAAAATCAAATTTTTTTCCTAATAAAATAGGAGACCATATATTAACTTGTTTTTGTATTTGTCTAATACAATTAGCTATATCTACAACTCCCATAGGGGTTGTAGATATATACGGCATTCCAAATTCTTTTTCTAAATATAAAGCTGTCATTAATCCTACTTCACGATAAGGTACTAAGTTAAACCAAGCTTTTGGCAATTCATGAAGATTTTCTACAAAACCCCCTTCAGGAATTATTTGGTTAATCATAATTCCTAAATCTTGTAATAAACGTTTTAATTCACGACAATCATGTTGATTATGAAAACCTAATGTAAATATACCAATAATATTTGCTGATGGTTTCTCTGTTAAAGATAAGTTTAAATTTCCTTGTCTATGAGCTTTTTCTAAATAATAACGTACTACTTGTTCTAATGTTCTATCAGCAGCTTGAAGTTCATTAACTCGATAATGATTTACATCTGCAAGAATTACATCAGAATCAGAACTCATAGAAGCTCTATTTACAAAATTTTGTAAATCTTCTTGCAAAATACTAGACGTACAAGTAGGGGTTAATACAATTAAATCAGGGTGTTCTTGTTTATCTTTTTTAGTAATATTATCAACTACTTTTTCTTGAGATCCACGAGCTAATACATGACGATCAACTATACTAGCAGTTACAGGAGTAAAATCTCTTTCTCGCTCTAACATAGAACGCATAACATTAAAATAATCATCTCCTAAAGGAGCATGCATAATAGCATGTACATTTTTAAAAGAACTAGCTACTCGGAGAGTTCCAATATGAGCAGGACCAGCGTACATCCAATAAGCTAATTTCATGAATTAAAATATCCTTACTTTCAATAATCTATTTTTATATTTTACAACATAGAAAAATCCCTTGCCATATTTATCTTATTGTCATAATATAAATAAAAAATACAATATATTAGATTATTTTTTTTTTAGTAATTTTTAGAAAAATTGAAAAATATAAAAGAATTAATAAAAAATCTGGGACGGAAGGATTCGAACCTCCGAGTAACAGGATCAAAACCTGCAGCCTTACCACTTGGCGACGCCCCATATCTATTTAATTCTAGTAAATCATTATTTTTTTTATTTTGTCAATCTATTTATTAAAAATAAAAAAATTATAACCTCTTTAAAGCTCAAAAAACTTGTAGTAAGATGTACCTAAGAGTTTATACTATATATATTAAGTTTTTTTCTCTTCTATTTCACTTTTGTAATAATATTTATTGGAGAACTAAAAATTTAGTTATGTTTAATATTTATTTAGAAAATGCGTTTTATTTAAATGGTATCACTTTTGCGAAATTACCAGAAGCTTATTCAATTTTTGATCCAATTGTAGATGTAATGCCAATTATACCTTTGTTTTTTTTTCTTTTAGCCTTTGTATGGCAAGCTTCAGTAAGTTTTCGATAAATTCTCATTTTAAAATTTTTATTGTAATTTAAGTTTATAAAGCGGATGTTTAATTTCTATATAAAAGCATCCGCTTTATATTATATATAAAGTTAATAATAATTATTATTATTTTAGATTATAAAAAATTTATAAGACTTTGTTTAATTTATAGAAGAAATAGCAAAGTAATAATAAATTGCAACAATTTATAAAATTGCTTTAATTTCAATAATTAGGTTACCAAGGGTTCAAATCCCTTTTTCTCCATTTAAATTTAATGAAAAAAAATTTGTAAAATTTGAATTTTATTCTATTCTATTTCTAGTAATGATCCTGGAGATTATGTCATGCTTACTCTTAAGCTGTTTGTTTATACAGTGGTTATTTTTTTTGTTTCTCTTTTTGTTTTTGGATTTTTATCTAATGATCCAGGACGTAATCCTGGGCGTAAAGAATAAAACATTTCATTTTTAAACGGAGAGAGAGGGATTCGAACCCTCGGTACAAAAAGCTTGTACAACGGATTAGCAATCCGCCGCTTTCGTCCACTCGGCCATCTCTCCAAATATAAAAATTTATTTGTTTTTGAATAAAAATAAAAAATTGTATATATATACAACATATAATATATTAATTATACTATAAAAAAAATATTTATTTCAATCTTTTTTTTTTATTCAAATGATTTGATTTGATGGAATACATTATAATATATATATATATATATATATATATATATATATATATATATATATTAAATTTAACAAAATTATTTTTTTTCAAAATTGAAATTTTAATGATTTAAATCATTTATTGATATAACTCTTTCCCTAGTCTTAAAGCTAAAATACTAGTTATAAATACACTTAAAAGAATTACAATAATTTGACTATCTGAAATTGAGCTCATTATTTTTTCTCCTTAATCATTAAAAAATAAAAAAAATATATATATAATACAATTAGTCATTAATTCAAAATTATATTTTTCTTTTTTGTTAGTATGAAATTAATTTTGAATAAAGAATATCGTCTTGTTATTATTGTACTGATCTCAGTTTATTATCGCTATAGATTTTTTTATTGTTATTTTAAGTCTACGCTAATAAAAAAATTTTTTGTAAAAAATTTAGAATTGTAAAAAAAAAAGAGAGGTTAAACCAGAATGAATTTAGAAGTTATTGCACAGCTTACTGTTCTGGCTTTAATAGTTGCATCAGGGCCATTAGTTATTGCTTTATTAGCAGCTCGTAAAGGTAATTTATAATTTTTTTGATTTTCCATCTCCGGAAATAATACATATTTTGTAAATAATCTAATTCCGGGGATGGAGTTAAATAATATGATAAAAAACCTAAAATATAGTATATAATAATTATATAGCGGGTATAGTTTAGTGGTAAAAGTGCGATTCGTAAAAAAAAAAAGTTAAAGGATCATAATTTCTTTTTTATAACTTTATTTCTTAATAAATTTTTTAATTATTAATATTAATGTCTTGTTAATAAAAGCATTATTCCTTAAAAAAAAGCGGAATATTTCAAAATAAATTTTTTTGATTTGCTAAAAATCTATGGAAAGAAATCAAAAATCAATTTTTTCATCATAACTAAATCTTCAAAATTTTGATGCAATAATAGTTATTATTTAAGTAATTTTAGTTTGCTAAAATTATTAACATTATAAAAAACTTGGTGAAAAAAATTTTTCTAAAGATTACAAACAAATAGAAATAAAGAACGAAGTAATTGGAAAGTTTTTAATTTAAACTTGTTTATTTTATCTTTCTAAAAGGATCATCTAATAAAGTATTTTTTATATAAAAATGTAAAAAAAAAAATAAACATAGATGTTATAAAAATGTGTAAAAAAAATAAAATTTTATTTTTTGAATTATTTACACATTTTTATAAAGGAGCCGAATGAAACAAAACTTTCACGTTCGGTTTTGAATTAGAGGCATTTTTTATAAATGTCGACTATAACCCTTAGCCTTCCAAGCTAACGATGCGGGTTCGATTCCCGCTACCCGCTTTTCTAAAAAAGAATTTGAAATGATAAACTTAAAAAAATTTATCATTTCAAATTCTCTTTTAAGCGTCCATCGTCTAAAGGATAGGACAGAGGTTTTCTAAACCTCCAGTATAGGTTCGAATCCTATTGGACGTAATTTTTCAAACTAAAAAAACTTTTATTCATTTTAATTAATATTAAACATAAACAAAAGTTTTTTTATTTTTCTTCTTGAAATAAGAAAAGTTCGATATGTTCAGTTATAGCTTCTTTTAAAAGATTTTCTGCTTGTTCTGTAAAAACTTTAGTAGAACGAATAATTTCCGCAAATTGTGGTTTATTAGTTACTAAGTATTCACGTAATTGAATTAAAAATTTTTTAACTTGTCCTGTTTCTAATACATCTAAGTAACCATTAACGCCAGTATAAATAGTAGCTATTTGTTCTTCTACACTAAGAGGCGCTGATTGAGATTGTTTAAGTAATTCACGTAATCTTTGACCTCGGGCTAATTGGTTTTGAGTAGCCTTATCAAGATCAGAAGCAAATTGAGCAAAAGCTTCCAATTCTGCAAATTGAGCTAATTCTAACTTTAATTTACCAGCTACTTGTTTCATAGCTTTAATTTGTGCAGCAGAACCAACTCTGGATACAGAAATACCTACATTAATTGCTGGACGAATTCCTGCATTAAATAAATCAGCTGATAAGAAAATTTGTCCATCTGTAATAGAAATAACATTTGTTGGAATATAAGCTGAAACATCACCGGCTTGAGTTTCAACAATAGGTAAAGCAGTCATACTACCTTCACCTAAGCTAGAGCTTAATTTAGCAGCTCTTTCTAAAAGACGAGAATGTAAGTAAAAAACATCTCCAGGATAAGCTTCCCTTCCTGGTGGTCTTCTTAATAAAAGTGACATTTGTCTATAAGCTTGAGCTTGTTTAGAAAGATCATCATAAATAATAAGAGTATGTTGCTTACGATACATAAAGTATTCAGCTAAAGCAGCTCCAGTATAAGGAGCAAGATATTGTAATGTAGCAGGCGAATTTGCAGTTTCAGCAACCACAATTGTGTATTCTAATGCACCACGATCTTCAAATGTATTAACTACTTGAGCAACAGAAGAGGCTTTTTGACCAATAGCTACATAAACACATACTACATTTTGACCTTTTTGATTTAAAATAGTATCAATAGCTACAGCTGTTTTTCCTGTTTGTCTGTCTCCAATAATTAATTCTCGCTGACCACGTCCAATTGGAATCATAGAGTCAATAGCAATAAGTCCTGTTTGCATAGGTTCATAAACAGAACGTCGAGATATAATACCTGGAGCTGGAGATTCAATTAGTCTAAATTCAGATGCTGGTATTTGACCTTTTCCGTCAATCGGTTGAGCTAATGCATTTACAACACGTCCTAAATAAGCATCACTAACTGGTACTTGAGCAATTTTCCCTGTTGCTTTTACAGAACTGCCTTCTTGTATAGTTAATCCATCACCCATTAAAACAGCACCGACATTATCTGATTCCAAATTTAAAGCAATTCCTACTGTACCATCTTCAAATTCAACTAATTCACCTGCCATAACTTTATCAAGACCATAAATACGGGCAATACCGTCTCCAACTTGAAGTACTGTTCCAATATTGACAATTTTAACTTCTTGATTATATTGTTCTATTTGTTTACGGATAATACTGCTAATTTCATCAGGTCGAATATTTACCATTAGCTTTTTTTAATTAATTTAAAAAAATAAAACTGATAAAAGTTACTCAATTGTACTTTCCATGGCTCTAAGTAAGCCAATATGATAATCAATCATACGTAAATGTAATTCACTATTTAAACGACTTTTTAATGTTTCTAAAGCTCGTTCTAAAGCCAGGCGCGAAACTTGTTGGCGAACTTGTTCAATAGCTCTCTGTTTTTCAAAACGAATAGTAGCATTTTTTGAATCTTCTAAGCGTTTAGAATCTTCATCAGCTGCATTAATTAAATCTTGTTTTTCTTTTTCCATTTGAGATAATCCATTTATTCGGATATCATCTGCTTTTTGTTTTGCTTGTTGTAACCGAGTTCGAGCTTGATTAAGCTTATCAGTAGCTTCTTTATATCGCTCTTCTGCATCTTGAATAGTGTTTAGAATGGTCAGTTTACGGTTATTTAATAGATTATTTAATGAAAGTAGATTATATATATTTTTTTTATAATCTCTTCCCAAACCGAACATGAACTTTTCAATTCATTCGGCTTTCTTGTTCAGTTTTTATAATTTGACTGAACTTATCTTCTTTTTTTATTTTCGTTTTTTACGTAAAATAATTGTTGATGATTCTTTTGACAAAAATATTAAAACTTGTCAGCAAGATTGTTTTTTTATAAATTATAAATTATAAATAGGTCGTCAATTCAGCACTTAAAAAAATTTAAGGGAAGATTATCAAAATTTAATAAAATTTAAGTTTATTAACTTCTATAATTTAATTGATATGAGTGTTATATATCAAAAATATCTTCAACCATGCAAAAAGCTTGGTGGGATAAAGAAAATCCCAACTGTGCTTAGACTTCAAGCAGTTTAGCTTTAACCATTTTTTTTCCTTTCCCTTCTCAAAATGAATTTTTTGAGTTTACGAAATGCTATTGTTCTTTTGAGTTTTTTAACCAAAAGTTATTCGTTAGGCTTATATACTTTTTTATTTAAGTATTATTGGATTATTCCAATTTTTTATTCAAATATTCAACCCGCACACACTCCCTTTCCAAAATACACTAACAACCCAAGTACTACGCCTAAGTTGATTAAATTTGTTTCTAATAAGTTTGTATTTAATCCAAAACTTCCAGCTATAGTCCAAAAATTTGAGGAAATAACAAAATCAGTCCCATTTTCCATGCTGTCCTCTTTTTTTCATTATTATATTATTGAAAATTATGGAGTTTTTTGTTTACTCAACAGTTTTTTTCATTTAAAAATTTGCATTTAAAAAAAATTTTTGCTTTTTTTTATTTTTAACACAAAAAAATGTTAAATATAATTTAATTGTTATTAATTTTTCTTTCTTTTTTTGAAGAAAGAAAAATTAATAACAATTATTTATTCAAAAATTCAAATTATTAAACAAATGGATTTGCAAATAAAAGTGCTAAAGCTACAACTAATCCATAAATGGTTAAAGCTTCCATAAAAGCTAAACTTAAAAGTAAAGTACCTCGAATTTTACCTTCTGCTTCAGGCTGTCTTGCAATACCTTCTACAGCTTGGCCTGCTGCAGTGCCTTGACCAATCCCAGGTCCAATAGAAGCTAGGCCTACAGCTAATCCAGCAGCAATAACAGAAGCAGCAGAAATCAAGGGGTTCATGATAATCTCCTTTAACTAAATTTGCAAAAAAGATTTTATTAAAAATCTATTTCGTTGCTTACTAAAAATTTTTATAAAAATATTTTAATTAAAGCAGTTAATAACTCAAAGTGTCTCTTTTTTAAGTGTTAGTATCACTAAATATTTTTTTAAATTTCAAATACTAAATTTTTAAAAGAAAAAATTCAAATATCTAATTACCAATAAAAAATTTTGTTAGTATGTTGATATTTATAAAAATAAAAAAAAAAGATATATATCTTTATTTAAAATATCTAACTATATATTATAAAATTCAAAATCAAATGAAAACAATCATATTATATATATTTTTTTAATATACTTGTTTTTCTTTATAAAAAAATGTTATTAATGATGCCCTTCCATAGATTCGCCTATATAAGCTGCTGCAAGTGTGGCAAAAATTAAAGCTTGAATAGCACTAGTAAACAATCCTAAAAACATCATAGGTATAGGAACTACTAAAGGTACTAGAGAAATAAGTACAGCAACAACTAATTCATCAGCTAAAATATTCCCAAAAAGTCGAAAACTTAGTGATAAAGGTTTAGTAAAATCTTCTAAAATATTTATCGGTAAAAGTACTGGGGTTGGTTGAATATATTTACCAAAATAACTTAATCCTTTTTTATGTAAACCAGCATAAAAATATGCTACAGATGTAAGTAAAGCTAATGCAACAGTAGTGTTAATATCATTTGTTGGTGCAGCAAGTTCTCCGTTAGGGAGTTCAAAAACTCGCCAAGGAAAAAGAGCACCAGACCAATTAGAAACAAAAATAAATAAAAACATAGTTCCTATAAAAGGTACCCAAGGACGATATTCTTCTTCTCCTATTTGTGTTCTAGTCAAATCACGAATAAATTCTAAAACATATTCAACAAAATTTTGACCACCCATTGGAATTGTTTGTAAATTTCGAGTGGCTAAAACAGCCAAACTTAATAAAATAGCAATTACAATCCATGAAGTTATTAGTACTTGTGCGTGAACTTGAAAACTACCTAATTGCCAATAAAAATGTTGACCTACTTCGACACTTGATATTTCGTAAAAATTATTAAAAGTGCTAACCATTTCTGCAGTATGAGACATATTACTCCTTCAAAAATAAAATAAAAATACTAAAAGACAATTTTTTCGTATAAGAATAAATAAAAAAAGATTTGTTATTATTTTAATCTATTTTTTTATTAGAAAGTAGTAATGATTTTTTATCTTTTTTAATTTTTTATTGAATTATAACGTCCTTCACAAATAGCTAATGTTAATTTATTTAAAATCCATCTAATTGAAGCTCTAGCATCATCGTTGGCAGGAATTGGTATGTCTGTCATATCTGGGTCACAATCTGTATCAACTAAACAAATTGTTGGAATTCCTAAAGTAATACATTCTTGAATAGCTGTAAATTCTTTTTGTTGATCAATAATAATAACAATATCAGGTAAACTTGTCATGTATTTAATGCCACCTAAATACTTTTGTAAATGATCTAATTGTCTTTTTAAATTTGCTGCTTCTTTTTTAGGAAGTCGATTTATTGTTCCTGTTTTTTTTTTATTTTCTAAATCTTTAAATTTTTGAAGACGAGTTTCTATAGTGGACCAATTTGTTAACATACCTCCAAGCCATTTTTGATTTACATAATGACATCTAGCTTTTAATGCAGATGATTCGATTAAATCAGCTGCTTGATATTTTGTTCCTACAATTAAAAATTGTTTTCCTTTGCTTGACGCATTTGCAACTAAATCACAAGCTTCAGATAAAAATCGAGCTGTTTGAGTAAGATTTATTATATGAATACCTTTTCTTTCTGTAAAAATATAAGGTGCCATTTTTGGATTCCATTTTCTAGCTTGGTGACCAAAATGAACACCTGCTTCCATCATTTCTTCTAAATGAATATTCCAAGATTTTTGTTTCATTTTTTATTTTTATAATATTATTTATATTAAAAGTGTATATAAAATAGGTTTTACCTATATATCATATAATTTCTATTTTTTTTTAAATAGAAAAATTATTTTTGTTATTTTTAGAAATTGATTCTTTTAATACATTATGAATAATTTCTGTAGTAGGAAAAATAGAAAATGTGTCTTGATATAAAAAAACATTGTTAATTTTTTTAGTAAAAAATTCTTTTTTTTTTTTTAAATATATTTCTTTTTTTTTTTCTAAAGTTATTTGCCAAATAACTTCTTGTGATCCTGTTCCTGCTGGAACTAGTCCACCAAGAATAACATTTTCTTTTAAACCTTTTAACCAGTCAATTCGGCCTTTTAAAGCAGCTTTTGCTAAAACTCTTGTAGTTTCTTGAAAACTAGCTTCTGAAATAAAACTTTGAGTGTTTAAAGATGCTTTAGTTATTCCTAATAATATAGGTTTATAAGGAACTGCTTCTTCTAAAGCACGATTCATTTTTTGTGCTCTAGAAAATTCAATAAGTTCTCCAGGTAAAAAAACATTAGTCATTCCATCTTCTAAAGTTATTACTTTAGAAGTCATTTGCCGTACAATGATTTCTATATGTTTGTTTGATATTTGTACTCCTTGAGACTGATATACTTTTTGAATTTGATCAACCAAGTTTATTTGTCCTTGTTCCATACTAATTTTTGTACTTAAAAAAAACCCCCAAAGATTACCAATAAATTTGGTCATATCATTATTCCAATCTTCAAAACCATTTATTAAATTAATAGAAACTGAATTTATTGGACGTGCTTCTAGCAATTGCTCAACTTTTGGAAGACCTTGAATAATATCACCAGATTTTAATCTTTCATATATAAGTGTTATTAAAGTATCTCCTTCTTTAATAAATTCACCATAATTATTATGAATAGTAGCTCCGCCAGTTGCCAGATAAGGTTTAGCTAATCGAATAATAAAATAGTTTATATTTATACTTATAATTTGCCCAGATGGAAAACTTGTTTTATATTTAGATATCACAAAATTTTCGAAAAGCAATTGTCCAAGCTTTATAGTTTGAAAATCCTTTTTTTTCTTTAATAAAGAAAATAACGGAAAACACCAATTAAATAAATTATAATTTATATGTTTTCCTAAAATCAATTTATTAATTTTTTTAGATTCATCTATTAAATACCATTTTGGATTTTGACAAGTATGTTGAAATTTATTAATAATCGAATATTTATTTGATATTAATTTAGTATAATTAATTAAATAAAATGAACTAAAAGAATTTGTAACAATATTATGTAAATTACCTAAAAATCCTAATTTTTTGAATAAAAGAAGTCCTATAGAAAAATTTTTCTTTGTTAAATTTAATTTTTTTTTTTTATTCAAAATTTTCAAATTTTTATTAAATTCAAAAAATTTGGCAGTAGAAGTACTAGTATTTGTTTTTATTGAAATGTTTTTTGTTAATTTTTTTACTTGAAATGTTTTAACTAAATCTGATGAGGATAAAATAATAAAAGATTGCATTCCATTATTTTGATTACATATTGTTCGAATAACACCTTGTTTTGTATTTTTTAATTCATTTTTTGAAAAAAAATTATTATAATAATTTTTTTTTAAAACATTTTTTGAAATAGTTTTTTCTTTTTTTTTTTCTAAATTAGAATATTTTATTAAACTTAGTTGAAGAAAAGTTCTAAAATTATTTTTCGTTTTTATTTTTAAAAAAGAAACATTAGCTTTTTTAAAAAAATATTTTTTTTTCCAATGTACAAGTAAACAAGTTTGAATTAATTGAATGTTTTTTTCATTTATTATTTGAATTTGTTCGTCATCTTCGTAAAGAAGATAATTTATAGTTTTAATTTCTACTTTTTTATTTTTTTTTAATAAATCAAAAAGAGTTGATTTATTTAATTTTTTAGATATTTTATATTCAACTGCTGGTCGTATTAAAACGAACGGTTTTTCTTTAGAAGGCATAATCCATTGAAGATATGTCCAATTTTTACATTCAAATTCGTTAAAAAGTTTTTTTCCTGGTGGTATTAAAAGACTTATTTGTTTTGAAATTTTATATGTTTCATTTGGATAATATATGGTTCCAGGTAATATTTTTAACTCATAATTATTATTTCCTTTTTTTTGAATTTTTACTAATCCATTAGTATTACTTCGTATATTAGAAGTAATAAACGTACCTGCTTGAATAAATTTATTATTTTTTATAAAAACAGATGATAAAGATTGAGTTAAAATATATACTTCTTCAGGAATAAAGAAAAAATTGCCTTCTTTAACAATTGAATATCTTGGTCTAAATAATTTCGTTTGTGGATCTTCAAAATTAGTATTTTGATTAATTAAATCAACTTTAATATTACCATATTTTAAAATTCCTGAGTTTTTTACTTTATATGAAGGATCATCTAAAATTGCAAAAATCTCATTATTTTTTAAAACCCCATTTTTTTGTATTTTAAGAAATAATGGGCAAGTTAAATTTTTATTTTTTAAAAAATAAAAATTTTTATTTTTTTTTATATTATATTCTTGTAAAATGAAATTATAATTTTTTGAATTATTAATTTTATTTAATATATTATTTGTTAATTGGGATTTAATAAAAATTTTGTTTTTTTTATAAAGATAAAAATGAAAAAGAAAAAGATTTAATTGAGTTTTATTTTTTACAAAAGAAAATTCATTTTTTTCTTTTGTAAGAGAAATTTGAAAATCAATTTTATCTTGGTTTTTATAAAATAATACAGATAATTCATTGTTTTTATTATGAAAATTTCCTGATAATATCCATATATGACACGTTTTAAGTATAAGATGAATATTACTATGTATATATTCAGAAGCGTGACGTACTTTTGTACTCCAATGCATTTCGCCTTCTAAATTAGAATAAATATATTTTTGAACTTTTTCTTTAAAAGGTGATGTTTTAGCCCGAATTTCAGCAATAACTTGTTTGGATTCCACGTATTGATTATTTTGAACTAATAATAAACTTTTTGGGGGAATATTGAAGTTATGTACTTTATTTTTACTTTTAATTACTAAAAATAAATTAGTATGACACATCCACGCAGGATGTCCATGTCTTGTTCGTGTTGGATATACAAAATTTTCATTAAATGAAATAATTCCATTAAAAGGAGTTCGTACATGCTCTGCAATATCTCCTGTAAATACTCCACCAGTATGAAATGTTCGTAAAGTTAATTGAGTTCCAGGTTCTCCTATCGATTGTCCTGCAATGATTCCGACAGCTTCTCCCATTTCTATTAAATTTCCATGACTTAAACTCCAACCATAGCATAATTGACAAATCCAATTCATACTTTTACAAGTTAAAGGAGATCGTAGAAATATTTGTTTTGTTTTTAATGTTATTAATCTATTGGCTAAAAGTGCGCCGATATCTTGATTTCGTGGAGCAATACATCTATGATCTATATATATATTTTCTGCAATTACCCGCCCAATTAATTTTTGTTGAAAATTCTTTTTTTTTTCTGATAAATTATTGACATTTATACCATAAAGAGTACCACAATCTACTTTTCGCACAACAATATGTTGAACTACTTCAACAAGTCTTCGAGTAAGATATCCGGCATCAGAGGTACGTACTGCAGTATCTACTACTCCTTTTCGTGCTCCATAGCAGGAAATTATGTATTCTGTTAAAGATAAACCTTCTCTAAAATTACTTTGAATTGGTAAATCAATAATCTGACCTTGAGGATCTGACATTAATCCTCTCATCCCTACTAATTGATGAACTTGAGATGTGCTTCCTCGAGCTCCTGAAAAAGACATCATATGAACTGGGTTTAACGGATCTGTTATTCGAAAATTAGGATTCATTTCCTGTTTTAAATATTCACTTGTAGCATACCATGTTTCTATTAGTTGACGCAATTTTTCTACTGCGTGTAAACTTCCATAATTATGGTGTTTTTCTGAAAGATTACCATATTGTTCTGCATCTTCAATAAGCCAACTTTTGGAAGGTGCTGTTAAAAGATCATCAATACCTAATGAAATAGCCCCAAAAGTAGCTTGTTGAAACCCTAATGTTTTTAATTGATCTAAAATATGTGTTGTATATGTAATTCCAAAATGTGCTATTAATCTGCTTATAAGTTGTTTTATGGCAGTTCGATCCATAACTTTATTATAAAATATCAAATTGACTGGTTCTGCCATAATAAAAAACCTCTTGTTTTTATAAACATAAATAAACAATGAATTTAAGCCATTGAAATAATGGCTCCTTTTTTATCCATTTTTTTCAATTTTTTGCACAAATGTTTTTTGTTTTAGAGATGCTTTATAAGTACCTTGTATAGCTTCTTCAATTTGTTGATTAAAAAGAATACGCCCAGCTGTTGTACAAATATAAGTACTAATAATTTCTTGGTTTTTATTTTTTCTCAGTTGGTAATGTTCATAAATTTGAAAAGAATTTCCAAAAGGTTTATATTGAATTTCAATAGGTCCTTCTTGATTTAGTAAAGTTATTATTCGTAAATTTATTTGCCATCGAAGCCATAAGGAACTATGTAAATAAATCTGTTTTTGTTGAAGAGCTCGAAAAACAGTATCATAACTAGAAAAATAAGGTATTTGAGAAAATTTTTTTTTACTATCATATTTTTTTGATGGATTATATTTATTTCCATAAATACCTTGATTATTTTCAATTGTTAAAATATAAAGTCCAAGAAGCATATCCTGACTTGGCACAGAAATAGGTTCTCCTGTAGCTGGAGATAATAAATTTTTATGAGAAAGCATAAGTAAACGAGCTTCTGCTTGAGCTTCTAATGATAAAGGTATATGAACAGCCATTTGATCTCCATCAAAATCAGCATTAAAACCACCACAAACTAATGGATGTAAATGAATAGCTCGTCCATTTACTAAAATTGGTTGAAATGCTTGTATCCCTAATCTATGTAATGTTGGTGCTCTATTTAATAAAATAGGATGTCCTTGCATAACTTCTTGAAGTACTTTCCAAATAATAGGTTCTTTATTTTGAATCATAGTTTTTGCTGCTCTTAGATTAGGAGCAAAATTTCGTCCAATAAGACCTCGAATAACAAATGCTTGAAAAAGTTCTATGGCCATTTCACGAGGTAAACCACATTGATGCAACGGTAGAAAAGGACCTACTACAATAACAGATCTACCTGAATAATCAACCCTTTTTCCAAGTAAATTTTCACGAAATCTTCCTTCTTTTCCTTCAATTAAATCAGAAAAAGATTTGTAAGGTCTATTATGACTATCTTTCATAGGTTGTCCTCGAATACCATTATCGATAAGTGCATCAACTGCTTCTTGCACTAATCGTTTTTGGCAAACCACTAAACCTCCTGGCGTAGAACCACTTCGGGCTAAAAAATCAAGAAGAGTATTATTTCTATAAATAACTCTTCTATAAAGTTCATTTAAATCAGATGTTATTAATTCACCTTCGCCTAGTTCAATCATTGGACGTAATTCCGGCGGAAGCACTGGTAATAATGATAAAACCATCCATTCTGGTTTTATATTTGTTTGAATAAAATGTTTAGCTAGTTTGATTCTCCTAACTAAAAGATCTTTTCTTCGCTGAATTTTTCTATCTTCCCATTCATTTCCAGTTGATTTTTGTTCAGCAAACTCTTTCCATTCTAAGTGTGCACGATTTATTACATTCTGTAAGTTTAAATTAGTTAATTGTTTTTGAATAGCATCTCCTCCAGTTGCGATTTCTCTATTTTGAAAAACTTCAAAACCTCTAGGAGAAAAAAAGCGAGGAAAAATATCTTTCCAAGATTGATCTTCATATTTAAATAAACCTTGTAATTTTAATAAAGTAGGTTTTTTAGTTATAGGTCTAGCAAGAAAGAGATCGGGATAGGTTATTTATAAAATTCCCCCCCTAAGAATCGGACATGAAAGTTTTCCGTCATCCGGCTCAAATAGTTACAGTTTTTTTTCATTTCAAATTTTGATTATAAATATATAAAATCAAAAATAAAAAAAAATTGCTACTCATGACTCAAGTTATTTTTTTTATTATTGAGTTGTCTTATTTCTTTAAAAATATTTGTTTATAGATGTTTATTTCTATATATTTTTTATTATATATATATTTAATAAAGGTTTTTCTTGTCTGTATTTTGATTTTTTTTATCCTTTAGGTTTTTGCTCTATTTCGATGGTTTTTTTTTTAAGTATATTTGCGATGAATTTACTTTAAATTTACCATTAAAAAAATGAATAATTTTTTAACTATTTTTTTTTACGAAATCTAAATAGCAAATAATTTTCTTTATAACCCTAGATTAAATCCTCTAAACAAATACAAAAAATAATATGATAATTGTTTTTTTTTTGAGCTTCATTTCATATTTTGATTAAGTAATGTCAAATTTGAGGTATTTATTAAAACTAAATTAAAATAACAGTTATTTATATCTGTTAAAATCAAAATCAATATGATCAAGTCACACATCGCAGTAAACTAGACTTTCTAACTCTTTAAGAGGTTTAGCCAAAAGATTTGCAATATAACTAGGTAAACGTTTTAAATACCAAACATGAGTTACAGAACATGCTAATTTAATATATCCCATTCGATATCTTCGAATTCGAGATTCCATAAATTCAACTCCGCATTGTTCACAAAATTTTATATTTTCTTTTTTCTTTTCAATACCTTGATATTTTCCACATGCGCAAATTCCACTTTTAATAGGTCCGAAAATTTTTTCGCAAAATAAACCATCTTTTTCTGGTTTATGTGTTTTATAGTGTAATGTATAAGGTTTTGTTACTTGACCAACAATTTCACCATTTGGTAACACTCTTTCCGCCCAATTACGTATTTGTTCAGGTGATGCTAATTCAATTCGAAGATGTTGATGTTTTTTTTTATAAGTCATAACATAAAAATTCCAAATTAGTTTTAACTTTTAAATTTCTTTTAATTTTAATTTCAAATTTTTTTCACATATAATAACATGATTAATTTCTAAAGCTAAAGATCGTAATTCTCTTACAAGTAATTTAAATGATTCCGGAGCAGTATTTGGTTTAGGAATAGGTTCTCCAGTAACGATAGCACCAAGAACTTCATAACGAGCTCGAATGTGGTCAGATTTTATAGTTAACATTTCTTGTAAAATATAAGCTACACCAAAGCCTTCTAAAGCCCACACTTCCATTTCACCAACTCTTTGACCTCCTCTTCTAGATCTTCCTCGAAGTGGTTGTTGTGTAACTAATGCATATGGACCACTAGAGCGGGCATGTATTTTATCATCAACTTGATGAATTAATTTTAACATATAAGCTTTTCCAATAGTTATAGGTTGTTCAAAAATTTCACCAGTCCTTCCATCGATTAATCGACTTTTTCCAGGATTATCTGGTTCAAATAACCATGGATTTGTTGTTTTTTTACTTGCTTTATAAAGTTCAGAAAAGACTAACTTTCTTGAAGCTTCTCTTTCATATCGTTCGTCAAAAGGAATTATTCTATAATTTTTATGAAGAAAACTTCCTGCTAAACCCAACAAACATTCAAAAATTTGTCCTACATTCATTCGTGAAGGTACGCCTAATGGACTTAATATCATATCTATTGGTGTACCATCTTGTAAAAAAGGCATATCTTGTCTTGGTAATATTTTTGAAATAATACCTTTATTGCCGTGTCTTCCAGCAACTTTATCACCTATTTGAATTTTACGTTTTTGTAAAATATAAATATGAATAATTTGTGCTGCATTAGCAGAGTTGTCTTCTTGAGATATTAATCGAATATCAATAACTCGACCTCTACCTCCTGGAGGAACTTTAAGACAAGTTTCTTTCGAAGTTGCTACTTGAATTCCAAAAATAGCTTGTAATAATTTTCCTTCTGGAGCACGTAAATTTTCTTCTGTTTCTTGAGGTGTTAATTTTCCAACTAAAACATCTCCTGTCTCAACCCAAGAACCTGTTAATACAACGCCATTTTGATCTAAATGACGAAGTAAATAATCATCTAAATGGGGTATTTCGTTAGTAAATTTTTCAGAACCTTGACTTGTTACACGAGCTTCAATTTCATATCTTTCAATATGAATTGAGGTATAAATATCTTCATAAATTAGACGTTCGTTAATTAAAATTGCATCTTCAAAATTGTATCCTTCCCAAGGCATATACGCTACTAAAATATTTTTACCTAAAGCTAATTCGCCATTTGCAGTAGCAGCTCCGTCTGCTAAAATTTGTCCTTTTTTTATATATTTTTTTTTTTCTACTTTAGGTTTTTGATGTATACATGTACTATTATTAGAACGTTGATATATTATTAAATTTTTATCAATTTTTTTTTTTTTTAAGGATAAAATAATTTGATTACCATCAAGATATTCTATTTTTCCTCCGTGCAATGAGACAGTAACACTTCCCGAATCTAATGCTGTTTGACTTTCTATACCTGTACCTACAATACATTTTTCAGGTTTTAAAAGTGGAACTGCTTGACGTTGCATATTTGAGCCCATTAAGGCTCTATTTGCATCATTATGTTCCAGAAAAGGAATAAGAGATGCTCCAACAGAAAAATATTGTAAAGGAAAAATACTTCGAAGGTGAACTTGTTCCCATGCAATAGCTACAAAATCTTGTCGATAGCGTGCAGGAGTAATTTGTTCTTCTTGACTATTTTGATCTAATGCTAAGCAATTTCCAGTAGCTATTCGATAGTATTCATCTTCAGCGGCAGATAAGTTAATAATTTCTTCTAAATTCGATAATTTAGATATTTTATAAAATGGACTTTCTAAACACCCTAAAATACTTATTTTTGCATGAATAGCTAATGAAGCTATTAATCCAGCATTCATTCCTTCAGATGTTTCTATAGGACAAATTCTTCCATAATGACTAGCGTGAATATCACGTACTTGAAAACTTGCGGTTCTTCTTGTTAATCCACCAGGTCCTAAAGAACTTAATCGTCTCTTATGAACTATTTCAGTTAATGGATTTGTTTGATCTAAAAATTGAGACAATGGATGTGAACCAAAAAATTCTTTAAACGTCATTATTAATGGAGTTGACGTTACTAAACTTTTTGGAGTTGGTAATCGTTTTCGTTTTGTGGCTCCTCGTAAAATTTGTCGAACTGAATTTTCTAAACGGTTTAATGCTAATTTTAATTGATCTTGTAATAAATCTGCTACAGAACAAACACGTCGATTTTTTAAATGATCTATATCATCAATTGTACCTATTCCAAATTTTAATTTGATTAAATAATCAACAGCTGCTAAAATATCTTGTGGTAATAAAAAAACTTCATTTTCAGGTACATTAAGATTTAGTTTTTTGTTTAAATTTAATCGTCCAATTTTTCCTAATTCACATCTTTGTTGAAAAAATTTTTTTTGTAATTCTTTGCGTATTGATTCAGAAAAAAAAAGATCTCCACCTATGCAATATAGGTGTTTATAAAGTTCCACTATAGCATCTTCTGTTGAATTTGGATATTCTTTTTTTGTTTTTTTTTTTATAAACTCTAAAAAAATTTTAGGATAACAAACACTGTCTAAAATATTTTGTAAATTTAAACCCATAGCTAATAATAAAACTAAAATAGAAACTTTTCTTTTTTTACTTATACGTGCCCATATTCTTGTTTTTCCATCAATTTCTAATTTTAGTCTTCCTCCCCAATTGGAAATTAACGTTCCAGTATATATAGGGATTCCATTATGATCTAATTCTGAATTATAATAAATTCCAGGACTTCGTAAAATTTGATTAATTATAACGCGAGCTACTCCATTAACAACAAAAGTACCTTGAGAATTCATTAAAGGAATACTTCCAAGAAAAATTATTTGTTTTTGTATTTTTCCTTTTTTCTTTTGTGTTAATTGAGCTGGTACGTAAACGTCGGATGAATAGGTAATAGATTGATAGACAGCATCTCTTTCTTTTAATAATGGTTCTGCTAATTGATATTGTTCACCAAATATTTGAAACTCGAATTCTTGATCTATATCTTCAATTATTGGAAAATTACTAAGTTCTTCACTCAAACCTTGATTTATAAAACGATTAAATCCTTCAAATTGTATTTTACCAAATTCAGGGAGTATAAAAATCTCCATATTTTCCTCTAAATTGTTATTGGAGTGTATTTTATTAATTATTAGAAATAAAAATTGAATATATTTTTTAATAAAAAATATTCAATATGCCTTGAATTTTAAAATAATACATTGTATTATACAATTAATTAAAATAAAGGCGACATGGCCAAGTGGTAAGGCAGAGGACTGCAAATCCTTTATCCCCAGTTCAAATCTGGGTGTCGCTTTTTTAATAAAATATAGAAATTGTGGATTGTCTATTATGTCATTTAAAAAAACAAATTGTACTGCTCTATGTATTATAGCCTGATACGTTTGAAATGTTTTTTAATTTATTATATTATAGACAACCCATCATAAGATTAAAACAATAAAAAAAAAAAAGCAAGTTAATTATTTCTTTTTTTAATTAGCAAAAAAATATCAAAAATTTTATAAAAAAAATATATAATATATATATATATATATATATAGATATTTAAATATTTATATATATATAGATATAAAAAGAAATTTTTTGATAGTTAAAAAAAATACAAAATAAAGGATTATAAAATGGATATTATTAATATAGCCTGGGCTGCTTTAATGGTTATTTTTACTTTTTCTCTTTCGCTTGTTGTATGGGGACGAAGTGGTTTATAAATATAAATTTTTATAAAAAAAGCGTTGAATTTAAAAAATTCAATGCTTTTTTTTTTTGTAAAAAATGTGTCTTGTATAATTTAATTCATTCCATTTTTTTTTTAATTTAAAATTTTCATAAATGTATTTATGTATATTTTTTTTTGCTAAATTTATGGATTTTTTTTTAGATTTTACAAAATTGAGATTTTTTCTTAAATAAAGACTTTCTGCTATAAAAAAAATAGTTGTTCCACTTAATAAAATTTGTGATAATAAAAGAATAGGATCTAAGCGCCAACCCTGAAAAAAAAGAATTCCTCCACATAATAATCCAATACATGAAAAAAAAAAATCATAATATTAGGATAGGCTTTAGAATTTAAAATTCTTTTCCCCCCCTTGAAAACCATAAGTGATATTTTCAACTCTGTATGGCTTAAATAAAAACCATAAAACATGGTTTTTCCCCTAAATCCAAGTCATTTTTTTAAAGTCTTGGATTGTCTTTTTTTTAATAACTAATAAAAAAATTGATAATTTGTTAATTATAAAAAATTATATTTTTTGTACTGCTTTAAAAAATCTTTAGGTTCATATTAAATTTCGTTGTTGTTCTTTTTTTTGTTTTTCTAGAGAAAAACAAATTTTAACAAAAATCCTATTTTTTCACATTTAAAGAGTATATTTTCGAAATAACATAAAAATGTTTAAATATTTTAACCATAGGTTTTATAAAACTTTCCAATAAAGTTTTTCTAACTTTTAAAAAAATTTTCAAGTTTCATATTAATGATATATATACAAAATATGTTGAAAATTTTTCAAGTACATTTTAAATCACACCTCTAGAAACATAAGGTTCCCTTAATTTAAGGGCATATAAAAATAGACCTACTATAATTAATCCAACGCCTAGTATTGTACTAGGTCCTAGCTCCATATGATTCATTTGTTATTTAATAATTGTAATAGTAATAAAAAAAGAAGAAAAAAATATACATATTTATATTTTTTTCTTCTTTTTTTAAATATTTAAATAATATAAATTTTCTAAGAACAAATTTTGAAAAATTTAACTATTTTGACTAGCTGTTTGTACATAAAGAATAAGTAAAAAAGCAGTAGGAATTAAAATAAACAAAGCCGTAGCAATAAATGCTAAAATATTAACTTCCATAATTATATTATATTAAGGGTTATTTAAAAATATTAAAAATATCATCTGATAAAAATATGAATCTGTTTTTTTACAGTCATATATAATTTTGGTTTAATTTTTAATTCAAAATTTAATGTACAATTTAATCAATGTTCATAAAAAATATATGTTTTACATATATAAATTTCTTTACTATCAATAGAATAGTATAACATAAAAAATATTTATCTAAAAAATTTAACTAAAAATTTTTATTTATTGCCTTGAAGAGGACTCGAACCTCCATGCTTTAAGCACGAAATTTTGAATCTCGCGTGTCTACCATTTCACCATCAAGGCTCTAGTTACTACATAATATCTATATCTATATATATATCTATAGATATATATATAGATATAGATATAAAGTTTTATTTTTTTTAATAAAAAAAAATTTTTATTTAATAAAAAAAACACTTAGAGATAAACTATCTTGAAAAAAAGAAAAAATAGGGTTTATAATAACTCCTAAAAAAGTAGATCCTAATGCACAAAAAATCATTACAAATTCAACAGGATTTTTAGAAAAAAAAGTTGGTGATGTAATAATATAAGCTTGAATATAAGGATTTATTTCATTATTTTTTTTAGTTAAAATCAGTTTAATAATTTTTAAATAATAATAAAGTGAAATTACACTTGTAATTAATGCTATAAAAACTAATAAATAAAAACCTGATTGCCATCCACACCAAAATAAATATACTTTTCCAAAAAAGCCAGTTAAAGGAGGAAGTCCTCCTAAAGATAATAAGCATAATGTTAAGGAAAAACTTAATAAAGGATCTTTTACATACAAACCTGCATAATCACGAATATTATCTGTTCCTGTACGTAAACTGTATAATATAATACAAGCAAATGTTCCTAAATTCATAAAAATGTAGAAAAAAACATAAATCGTCATACTAGTGTACCCTTTTAGATCACTTGTTATTAATCCAATAAGAATATATCCTATTTGACTTATTGAAGAATAAGCAAGCATTCGTTTCATACTTGTTTGAGTAATAGCAACTAGATTTCCTAAAATCATACTTAAAATAGCTAAAATTTCTAAAAAAATTTTCCATTCATTTGGTGAAAAAACGAATAAAATATTCAAAATTCTAGTAGCTAAAGCTAATCCAGCTATTTTTGAAGTAACAGAAAGAAAAGCAACGACTGGGGTGGGTGAGTTAGAGTCGAAAAAAAAATTCTTTTTTCTCTCATTCAAAACCGTGCATGAGATTTTCATTTCACACGGCTCCTAAGTAATAAAAAAATTTCTTAGTCAATTTTCTAAAAACTTTCTTCGTGTATGTATAATAAAAAATTTAAATAATTTTTAAACTTTTCGAAGAATCCTTCAATTTCAATGATTTATTTCAAGGAAATTTTTTTTCGTTCTCAATAGTTATTAATTCAATTTATTTTAGGAATTTTTAATATTATTATTACTATTCTTATGTTTTTACACTTTTAGTTTTGAAGAATAAAAACTAAATAAAAAAAAATATTAATTAATTTTTTAAATACTCCGTAATATTTATTAACTTTTGTAATAATTTTTATTTTTTTAATAAAAATTAATTGCTGAAATTTTGCTTTATTTTGTAAAAATTTGAGTTTAATTTGTGTGAAAAAAAAAATATATATATATATATATCTATTGAGTTTTTAATAAAAATAATTTTTTTTTTGAACGAATCGCACTCCTTCATAAATATCAGGAGTCCATTGATGAAATGGAACTAAAGAAAGTTTAAATGCGAGTCCTACAAGAATACAAATAAATGCAATAAAAGTTGCGGAAGAGTTATACATTTCCGCATTTAAAAGACCATTTGTTATTTTTTGTATATTAGTTTCTCCCCCAGATAAACCATATAACCAAGAAAATCCATAAGCAAGAATCGAAGAACTTGTTCCACCTATAAGTAAATATTTCATAGCAGCTTCATTAGATCGAATATCTCTTTTTGTATAACCGCATAATAAATAAGAACATAAACTCAAGCATTCTAACGAAACAAAAATAGTAACTAAATCGTTAGCTCCACACAAAAACATTCCTCCGACAGTAGCTGTTAATATAAAAATTAAAAACTCAGGAATAGCCATTTTTGTACATTTAATATATTCAATTGATAAAGGAATGCATAAAATGGAACAAAATACTATAAATGACTGAAAAATTCTACTAAAACTGTCTGTTTGAAATGAACCTAAAAAACTAATAATAGGATCTGTTTTGTATTGAAATAATAATATTATTATGCTTATTAGTAAACTTGTTAAGGAGATGAAATATAACCAAATTGTATCTTTTTTAGGAAATGTTAAATCAATTATTAAAATAATTAATAAACTAAAAATTAAAATACATTCTGGTAAAATAGTACTTCCATATAAAAAAAACATATCAAGTTCTAATTTCATAAAAATTTTCCAAAAAAATAAAATGTTTTACAATTGAAATTATAAAAAAAAACTAAAACAATTTTTATTGTATTAAAATATTTGTGATAATAAAAAATATTTCAATACAATAAAAATTGTTAAAAAAAAAAGGTTTTTATTTAACGAAAATGAGCAAAAGCTCTATTAGCTTCTGCCATTTTATGAGTTTCTTCTTTTTTACGAATAGCAATTCCATTATCTCTAGCTGCATCAATTAATTCATAACTAAGTTTAAAAGCCATATTTTGACCTGAACGTTTCCGTGAAGCTCCTAATAGCCAACGAATAGCTAATGCTTTTCCTTGTGTAGATTTAATTTCTAGTGGAACTTGATAAGTGGATCCACCAATGCGTCTTGCTTTGACTGTTACGTTAGGAGTTACTTTTCGAACTGCTTGACGTAATACAAATAATGGATTTTTTTTTGTTTTTTGCTTTATATTTTTCATAGCTTTGTAAAGAATTCGATAAGCTAATGATTTTTTTCCATTTTTTAAAATACGATTAACTAACATATTAACTAATCGATTCCGATATATTGGATCAGGTTTTGCAACTTGTTTTTCTGCAATACTTTTACGTGACATAATAATAAATAATTAAAGTTAATTTTTTTATTTAAGAGTTATTTTAAATTTATTTTGACTTTTTTACTCCATATTGTAGGGTGGATTTTTGGATCTCCCTCCAAACCGTACATCCGATTTTCAACGAATACGGCTTTTTACATCATTAAATTTTATTGATGTTTACTCACTTTTAATTGAGTATCCGTTTCCAATGTTTTACTATTGGAAATCTTGTATTTTATAATCGTTAAAGAAAAAAATCCTTAGGTTTATTTTATTTATAAAAATATTGTATAAAAATAAATTTTTTTTCAATTTTTGCTATTTATTTTAACTTGTTCTAAAAAAGTCAAAATTTTTTAATTTTGAATTCAAAAGTAAGGGAAAACTTCAATTTTTATTTTAACTACAAATAAAACCCTAGATATTGTATAGTATATAATATAGATTATATTTTATTTTATATACATATAGCCTGCTTTTTTTCCGTTTTAAAATGTAAATTTTAATCATTGGTTAGCTATTTTTTACATATTCTCAGCAATAAATTAGGTATCTAAAATGATACATTTTAAGAAATTATAATATACAACGCACTAGAACGCCCTTGTTGACGATCTTTTACTCCTACAGCATCCAGTGTTCCTCTAATAATATGATATCTTACACCAGGTAAATCTTTGACCCTTCCTCCTCTTACTAAAACAACTGAATGTTCTTGCAAATTATGGCCAATACCTGGAATATATGCAGTAATCTCAAATCCAGAGGTTAGTCTAACTCGAGCTATTTTTCGTAAGGCAGAGTTTGGTTTTTTTGGTGTTGTAGTGGAAAAGTTGACAAATAAGTTACCTAAATCGTCACTTTACAAAACCGTACTTGATATTTTCATTTCATACGGCTTCTCGTTCAAATTTTTTG